GGTTAGCACGATTAATGATATCAGCCCAAGTGTTAATTACACGGCCTTGACTGTCAACTACAGATTGGTTGAAATTGAATCCATTTAGGTTGAAAGCCATAGTGCTTATGCCTAGAGCGGTAAACCAGATACCTGCTACGGGCCAAGCAGCTAAGAAGAAATGTAAAGAACGGGAGTTGTTGAAACTAGCATATTGGAAGATCAATCGGCCGAAATAACCGTGAGCAGCCACAATATTGTAGGTTTCTTCCTCCTGACCAAATTTGTAACCTGCATTTGCGGACTGATTCTCAGTAGTTTCCCTGATCAAACTGGAAGTTACCAAAGAACCATGCATAGCACTGAATAGAGAGCCGCCGAATACGCCAGCTACACCCAACATGTGGAATGGATGCATAAGGATATTGTGCTCAGCCTGGAATACAATCATGAAATTGAAAGTACCAGAGATTCCTAGAGGCATACCGTCAGAGAAGCTTCCTTGACCAATAGGGTAGATCAAGAAAACGGCAGTAGCAGCTGCAACAGGAGCTGAGTATGCAACAGCAATCCAAGGACGCATACCTAGACGGAAGCTAAGCTCCCACTCACGACCCATATAGCAAGCTACACCAAGTAGGAAGTGTAGAACGATTAGCTCGTAAGGACCCCCGTTGTATAGCCATTCATCGACGGAAGCTGCTTCCCAGATGGGATAGAAGTGCAAACCGATAGCTGCAGAGGTAGGAATAATGGCACCGGAGATAATATTGTTTCCATAAAGAAGAGAACCAGAAACAGGTTCACGAATACCATCAATATCTACTGGAGGAGCTGCGATGAAAGCAATAATGAATACAGAGGTTGCGGTCAATAGGGTAGGGATCATCAAGACGCCGAACCATCCAATGTAAAGACGGTTTTCAGTGCTAGTGATCCAGTCGCAGAAGCGACTCCATAAATTTGCGCTTTCGCGTCTTTCTATAATTGCGGTCATGGTCAGAACTTCGTTTATAAAATCATCAGAGGCTCCCAAGCATAAGGCTTGTTATTTTACAGTATAATATGATCCATGTATCAATGTCAACCAATATATGGGATGGAATTTAAATATCTATCCCAACGGGATAGATACTGAATCTATACTATATGGATAGAATATAGAGGTATTTTAGATAGACTCTATCTTTTTTTAGATATATTCCACACTCTATATATCTATCTGTGGTTAGATACTCCATCAAATTATTTATTCCTGGTTCCAGAAATGGAAGATCAATTGGAATGAGAACAGATAGGATCGAATAAGTATTTTTTTTTTTCGCTATAACGAAGTGCAACGCAATTCTGGAACCAAATTATTCATAAATTTATATGAGTGGAATATCAATTATTTATCACCTTTCTGGAGAACCCGTAGTGCGATAGTTCGTTCCCTGTGAATAGAAACAAATATTAAAAAAACTTGATTAGATCCAGAACCAGAATAAGTGCACAGAGGTACCTATCAGATCAGAAATTTGATCCGGGTTGCCCGGGACTCGAACCCGGAGCTCGTCGGATGGAGTGGATGATCTGCTCCTTCAGTATCAGTAAGAGCGAGAAATCTCTCCCCAAACCGTGCTTGCAATTCTCATTGCACACGGCTTTCCCCATGTAATGTATCTATTTCCTAATCATTTTAGTTCTCGGATAGAAAAATAAAAATGATTCTGAATCGAGGCAATTACTCAAAGAGCATTTCATTGGTCAAATAAGTTTTCTATTTTCAGATCCTGTATCTTTTGCCAGGAATTAGCTAGGGGATTTATCTGGGGAATATCTGAATGCCAAATTCGTTCTCTCTGCGAACGGGCCGCCGCTTTTGATGAAAAAGGCAGAGAATCAAATTCTCGTTCTTTTGAAAACGATTTTTTAAAGAGTTCTGGACCTAATTCCTTCCGAACTACACGTATCGTACTTTTATGTTTACAGGCTAAAGTTTTAGCACATGATAATGAAAGTATATACTTTATACGATATAAACCATCTCGATCAAAGGATCCACTGTAGTAATGAAAAAGATTTCTCCAAATTTGATCGAATCGATCGAGGATATCATCATCTGTTAGACTGGTCCAAGACAATTTACTAATTGGCCGCCCTGATATGTCACAGAATTTTTCTGTAGCCAATAATCCAATTATTGGTACAATCGGAACTATTGGATCCATTTCATTGGTAATAAGATCGGCGATGAATAACTCATCTAGCATTTTGGTTCTGACAAAAATAGGGTTCATCCGAACCCTCAAAAAATAACCTGGAGAAGAAGAACAATTCTTGGATAATTGATGAGAACAGACCCTATACGGTTCGGACCAAAGATGGAAATAAAATTGCCGAAAAATTAGAAGATAATATCTACATTTTTTAACTAGGAGATGAGCACCCTTTATAGCTATAATAGGTCTTTCGCCATATCTAACATAGTGAATTTTAGGATCCTTCAACGACCAGATAGTTTTCAGTGAATTTCGACGAGAAAAAATGATAATATGTTTTATCTTTCGATGAAAATGAGTTCGCTGAGGGAAAGATCCATGAGACAACGATCGTGAATGAGAGGATCGTTTAAGACGGGAAAATAAAATGGATTCGCATTCACAGACATAATAATTCAACAGGAACAGGAAGAATCTCGTATTTACTCTTGGGACGACAATAATTGATCTTTGTAAATTCTCTGGACTATTTCTATAGTCATAGAGAACAGATCGTAATGGGTGCAAGGAGGGAGCATCTCGGATCCAGCGACGAAAGGTTCGAACCAAAATTTCCGGATGAATAGAATAGGGTATTCGTGCATCTAATATAGAATTTGAATGCGGGAATTTATCCTCTAAGAAGGGAAATATTGAATGGATCGACCGGAAACTCTTACATTCATTCATCCCTTCCACAGAATATTTTGACCATATAGAGAACGGAACTTCCAGGACCAATGTAAGTGCTTCTAGTACCGATTCAGAATAGAAACTCTTCTTGCGATCAGCTAATGGATATGGATTTGGATCGCAATTCACGAATAAAACAATTGAATGATTTTGTTGACGTATTTGACCAATCAAACGTTTTACAGTTAGGAAACTTAACTGATCATTGGAACTTAAATGTTCCATCGGTCTGGAGGAACTTGATACATCCAAATAATGATCATGAGAAATTGCGTAAAGATCTTCCTGAAAAAAGAGTGGATATAAAAAGCATTGTTGCCAAAAGCTATCTTCCTTTCCGCATCTATGGAACTCATCCATTTTCAACCCTATGGCCCTCGTTCATGAGAATAACCTCTTCATTTCTGATAAAATACATGGTGCGATCTAGTCGGAACAAGATAGTAAAAAAGAGATATATCCGGATATCAATATTCTATCTTCTATAGATTTACTACCCAAGGATCTCATTCGTCATGAGGAAGAACGAAAATCTTTTATCCTGGCAACCAATCGCTCTCCTGACTCATGGAATTAATAAACCTGGTCAGTACACTATTTATCTTACACATCTGTACTCGAGTATTTAGGACTCATTGTGAGTGTATAAATCCCTGATCTACTCAGGGAAAACCTCCCGATATTGGGTACTAAACTGCTCTTAACTTCTGATCAGTAAAGGGAATTCCTCGCTCGCTTAATTGGAACGAGGAACAGAAGCTCGTTTCTCTGGGTCTACTTATGATTCAAGTCATATAGCTTTCTCCATTGACTCATTCGACTTAACCGCGAATTGATTCAATCCTATTCACAATTATCACATTTGATCCGAAAGGATGAGCATATTATACATCCATCTAGGTATATAATAGACATTTCCCACCCATTTGATTCCTTAAATCAGATCCGGTCCTGATCGAATACAATCAGGTATCCGAGAAATAATATCAGGTATCATAAAGATCATATGTTGGAACGACATGCTTTTTTTTCCGTTCATTATACTTCGAGGATCAGTCGTAGTCTTCCGAACTTTACCGATGGTATCGACGAGTTTTCTACTTCATTCAAATGTGTAAAAGATCTTAGTCGCACTTAAAAGCCGAGTACTCTACCATTGAGTTAGCAACCCATATTGCGAATATTGAGGATATATACGATCGAAGTGGAATGCGAGGTTACTCAATATGAACCGGTAAATCCTACCAATCTAATTGACGAACGGGAGGGATCAAAAACCTACGTGAATGACCAAATAATTCACTCGTCAGTTCATATCGGAATATGTAGAGTTTCGATCCACCATTCCAGAATAAAGTAATCTAGGTTATGAATAAATGATCCATCGACAGAATTATCATGATTGGATAGAATCACTGATAAACGATGAACCTAAGATATCTATTTCTATTGTGAATGGACGAATTATATCAACACAATACACTATTGTCAATCCAGAATAAGAGATAAATTAATTGTTGGATTGGCGCTATATTGGGACGAGATGTTAGACGCATCGATAGAAAATCCTAGGTTTATTTGTAACAATAGAACGATTCAAATATGCGTTTTGTATGGAATCACGTGGAAACGAGATTTACTTGGAGAGTATATAATAAAATAAGAATAATGTTGAGCCAAGGGCATTTGATCCGAATATGAAATGATGTCATAATCCATATCCACGAAATTATGTAAACTACCGCATCGTTTCAGACGATGTTTTGAAGATTCATTCCTCCCTGATCTCGAATCATGATCGAGATCACTGATCTCGAATCATGATTCGAGACGTGATTATGAATAGTCATTAACTCAAATGATATGATAGGAATAGGTATCGAATCGGATCCACTCTTTTTGTATAGAATACACTCAATGTAATCAATTAATTTATATTTATTAGGTACTTAACTTAATGCTTCTTTAGCTGCGTGCATTACCTCGACAGTAACGTTCAAAATGCCCTTTCGTCGTGCAAATTTTTCTGTATTTCTTTTTACTTCGTCCCTTACAAAACGGGGAATTTTACCCAATTCTTGCCGACTTTCAGGATCCCAAATTGGACTAATATCCGTGGATAAGGATTTAGTCATTATTTCCTTCGTATCATGACCACAAAAAATATCTAGAAGATGATCCTCCATACCCAGAGCGAATGAGTTATAAACTAGATCAGCTATTTGATTAGTACCTTCGTAACCCAGGAAGGGTCGATATCCCAAGGAAAAATTTTGGATATGAGCTGGGGCGGAAATAACTCCACAGGGAATTTCAAGACGTTTACCAATATGACGTTCCATTTGAGTACCAAATATTGCAGAGGGTTCCACGCGAGAGATAATATCTCCTACTTCAGCATGATCATCTGTGATGATTATCTCATCACAAAAATCTTTAATTTGCTCTTTGAACCATTCTGCATCATGTTTACAATAAGTACCTGTACAACTCACACGAATTCCCATCTCTCTAGCAAGTATCTTAGTGATTGAAGCAGCATGAGTTGCATCACCAAAAACGACTGTTTCTTTCCCCGTAAAATTCTGACAATCGATAGATCTTGAGAACCAAGCAGCTTGGGAAACGAATCGAGTTTGTCCATCGATATAGGATTCGTAATCAACCCTTTTGCTCGATAAAATAGGAGCCGCCAAGGTCTCAAGAGATTTATTTATCTGTCGGATGCACTCGGCCATATCTACAGCTCCCATAGGAGTTGTAGATACATAAGGCATTCCAAATTCCTTATTCAAATACATCGCTGTCATTAAGCCCACTTCACGATAAGGAATTAAATTGAACCGAGCTTTCGGTAAATTTTTCGGATCCTCTACAGATCCTCCTTCAGGAATTATTTGATTAATTCTGATGTCCAGATCTTTTAATAAACGTCTCAACTCACGACAATCATGTCGATTATGAAAACCCAGAGTAAGAATCCCAATTATATTTACAGAAGGTGCATCTGTTACGAATTGATCCAATGTATGGGATTTATCCAAATAATATCGAACTACCTGTTCCAAAGTTCTATCCGCTGCCTGAATTTCATTCACTTGATAATGATCCACATCCGCAAAAATGACGTTGCAATCGGAGATTATGGATGCTCTATCCACAAAGTTTTTTAAATCCTCTTGCAAGATACTAGAGGTACATGTAGGTGTTAATATTATCAGATCGGGACCTTCCTCCTTATCTTTTCGAATAATATTATCCACAACTCTTTTTCGAGATCCACGTGCTAGTACGTGACGATCTACTATACTAGCAGTTGCAGGAGTAAAATTTCTTTCCCGTTCTAACATAGAACGCATTACATTAAAATAATCATCTCCTAGAGGAGCATGCATAATGGCATGGACATTTTTAAATGAACTAGCTACTCGTAGAGTTCCAATATGAGCAGGACCAGCATACATCCAATGGGCTAATTTCATAAATTGAACCTTATCTCAAATTGATCCGTATTCCCATCTTGCACCACAGATATATCCCTTTATCTCTTCCCTATTGTAATCACATTCCCTTCTGATAAGTATGGTTAATTTATGATAAAAAGGAAAACAAAGTTGGATCTTTTACGAAATAAAAAAGGGAAGAGCGAAGGAAGGGAAAACAGGAACCAATGAAATAAGTCTGGGACGGAAGGATTCGAACCTCCGAATAACAGGATCAAAACCTGCTGCCTTACCGCTTGGCCACGCCCCATTCCCATCCTATTTCCCTATTCATATGCTAATGAATACTTATATCAAATTTTTTGTCAACCCATTAGTATCCAAGATTCATTAGATCAGATCTCAATTGGGGAAAAAATTTTTGTGGATATTTCAACAAAATAGGTTATTGATGGAATTGGACATAATAGGAGAAACAGAAAAAGGGACAAGAATATCCATTCATTGATCATTTTCTATTAGATTGGGTAAAATGTTGTATGTATGAAAGAATCATCCCTTCCAACCCCAAGTCCGGTCAAACTTGCCGAAGAGCTTCGATCGATTCGATCAATCAAAGACTTTTCTGGCTTTACCCCCCCTAATTTTTATTGGAGAATAAAAATGCCAGTTATGTTCAATATTTTTCTAGATGATGCCTTTATTCATTCAAATAATACCTTTTTTGGAAAATTACCTGAGGCTTATGCGATTTCTGATCCAATTGTCGATGTAATGCCAATTATTCCTGTTCTCTCTTTTCTCTTAGCCTTTGTTTGGCAAGCTGCTGTAAGTTTTCGATAAAAAGTATCCCCTTTTTTCTTTTTCAAGTTTTTGGGTCGCTGTCATTGATCCAATTTTTGTATAACTCTTTACATTTTTTTGTGACAGAAGTTCTATCCTTGCTCCACCCGACGATACCAGATTCAGATACCTTATCTGCTCCCGGATAAAAACTTTTCCACTCACCTTCATCAATTCCTTCCGATCCCACCGCTCACTTCGGATCGGGCTATTGGGTCACGTATTGATACGATCACCAATGACTTATTTTCATAAATATTCAATAAATATCTAGTTGATCCAAAAAAATAAGAGGGAAAAAAGACCTTTTTGAAAACAAAGATAAAAATTATATCCTTCTTTCAAATTGATTTTCACACGTGATTCGGAGAAATAATTTCGTGATTTGTAACAATAATACTATTGTTTGGTATTCAAGTATCCATATATGGTACAAAGATTGATGATCTATTCTGTTGTACTTATAATCAGGATTCCGGAGATTACGTAATGCTTACTCTTAAGCTGTTCGTTTACGCAGTAGTGGTATTTTTCATTTCTCTTTTTATCTTTGGATTTCTATCGAACGATCCAGGACGTAATCCCGGACGTAAAGAATAGTGAAAAAAAAAGTCTCTAGGTTAATGGGCCTTTTCCGTTCCGTAGAAAGATTCGGGGTTATTCGTTTTCAGGATCAATAGTGGACGAACGGAGAGAGAGGGATTCGAACCCTCGGTACGGATGATCCGTACTACGGATTAGCAATCCGCCGCTTTAGTCCGCTCAGCCATCTCTCCAAGATGGAAGAGTTCATGTGTAACAAAATGAATGGTGGAGTAAAGGTGTATACCATAGTATGTACAGATTGTATCGGCAATATAATGAATATTGCCATTATTCAGTTGGATAAAGAACAATCCAGTCAATCGTATTGTTCTTTTCGTTAAAAATAGTTCTGTATGACTGATTTTTTCTGCTTTTCTTGGCCGATGGCCAAGAAAAGCAGAAAAAATCAGTCATACAGTGCTTGACCTAATTTGAGAGCTAGAAAACCTGCTGTAAAAGCAAGAAAAAAAGCTATCAAAAATTGAACCTGTATTACCATATCTTCATTCCCTCCCCAATCAGTTTGATTAAATGCGTTACATGGATTAGTCCATTTATTTCTCTCCAGTATCAAATTTTATTATCTAGATATTGAAGGGTTCTCTATCTTTTTATGTATTATTGTATTGTAAAGATATCAGTTGCTCAAGGCCATAGGTTCCTGATCGAAACTACACCAATGGGTAGGAGTCCGAAGAAGACAAAATAGAAGAAAAGTGATTGATCCCGACAACATTTTGTTCATACATTCAGTCGATGGAGGGTGAAAGAAAACCAAATGGATCTAGAAGTTATTGCGCAGCTCACTGTTCTGACTCTGATGGTTGTATCGGGCCCTTTAGTTATTGTTTTATCAGCAATTCGCAAAGGTAATCTATAATTACAATGAGCCATCTCCGGAGATGGCTCATTGTAATTATGAAAACGAGGTAATGATTGATATAAACTTTCAATAGAGGTTGATTGATAACTCCTCATCTTCCTATTGGTTGGACAAAAGATCGATCCATATGTTACAATCAGATCGTGGCGGGTATAGTTTAGTGGTAAAAGTGTGATTCGTTACATTATCAACTCGAATAGTTGAAGGATCTTTTACATGGATCTTTGATCCATCTAAAGCTCTATTTCCAGATAGGTTCAAAACCTTCCCTATGAATACCCAGGAATAGCATACCTTCTCGTAATCTGGGTCTGAAATGATGAAAGATAAACACATTTTTGGTTCCAAGATAGCGACACAGAATGTTTGAAAGGTTAGATAAATGGCAGATCTATGGGGAAGATATTTTTTTCATCGTGACTAAATCTTCAACTTATGGATGGAAGGACCCAGGTTGAAGCCGAATAGCTATAGAACTATGACTTTGGTTTACTTGGGTTATCGGCATTTCGTTCGAGCTCGGTGGAATTTGTTCTCCTAGGGATCAGAATCAGTAGAAATAGGGAACGAAGTAACTAGAAAGATTTGTGATTATTTTAAACTTTTAAAATTTATCTTTCTATCAGGATCATCTAGAAAGTGAGTAAGTATTCTACGATTTTGGGCCCTTCACTAAAAAAAGAGAATAAACTGACGTAGATGCCATGGGTACGATAATAATTTAGGGTTTTATTAGAAAAAAAAGAGGAGAAAGAAAGGAATTTTCAATTCCTTTCAAAAAGATTTGATATAAATACTCCGCTTCTTCCCTCATACCGCTCTCTATCTCCCATGAAGGAGCCGAATGACATGAAATTCTCATGTTCGGTTCTGAATTAGAGACATCGAATAATCAATGTCGACTATAACCCCTAGCCTTCCAAGCTAACGATGCGGGTTCGATTCCCGCTACCCGCTAACAGATATCTACCTATTCTATATCTATCTAGATAGATATAGAATAGGTAGATATAAAGTGATTAAGTATATAACATAATTTCACGATTCACTCGAAATAAATTAATGTGAAATAGATTCCATTCTTTTCCTATCCTATAACCTCAGTGTGAATAAAAAGGTAGATCGGGACAATGTATGCCAAAGGGAATTCAAATAAAAAAAGGGAAGAGAAAAAAAAAAAGAGCGTCCATCGTCTAATGGATAGGACAGAGGTCTTCTAAACCTTCAGTATAGGTTCAAATCCTATTGGACGTAATACTCTTCAATTGTTATAAATTGTTGTGCAATGTATTGGATTGGAACAAATTCTTTAGTTCTTTTTACTGTTCTGAATAATTCCACCAAATGATCAAATATTCATTTTTTTTCTTGAAGTAAAAAAAGTTCAGTATGTTCCTTAAGAGCCTCTTCCAGAAGGGCTTTCGCTTCTTCTGTAAATGTACCAGTAGAACGTATAATTTCTCCGAACTGAGGTTTATTTTTTATCAAATAAAAGCGTAACCCAAGGAGAAATTTTCTCACCTGTGCTATTTCGAATATATCCAGGTATCCGTTTGTTCCGGTATAAATAGTAGCTATTTGTTCTTCTACAGTCAAAGGAGCCGACTGAGATTGTTTGAGCAACTCACGTAATCGTTGACCCCTCGCCAATTGATCTTGAGTAGCTTTATCAAGATCGGAAGCAAATTGTGCAAAAGCTTCCAACTCTGCAAATTGAGCTAGCTCTAATTTCAACTTTCCAGCTACCTTTTTCATAGCTTTTATCTGAGCCGCAGATCCTACTCTAGAGACGGAAATACCCACATTAATAGCAGGTCGGATCCCGGCATTGAATAGATCGGCCGATGAAAATATTTGTCCATCGGTAATGGAAATTGCATTAGTGGGAATATAAGCTGAAACATCTCCAGCTTGAGTCTCAACTATTGGTAGAGCAGTAACACTCCCCTCACCTAACTGGGAACTTAATTTAGCTGCTCTTTCCAAGAGACGGGAATGCAAATAGAAAACATCTCCCGGATAAGCTTCTCGGCCAGGTGGTCTTCTTAATAGAAGAGACATTTGTCGATAAGCTTGTGCCTGTTTGGAGAGATCATCATAAATGATTGATGTGTGTTGTTTTTTATACATGAAGTATTCAGCCAAAGTTGCTCCTGTATAAGGGGCGAGATATTGTAATGTAGCGGGAGAATCCGCAGTTTCCGCTACCACAATGGTATATGCCATTGCGCCACGTTCTTGGAATGTATTAACTACCTGAGCCACGGAAGAAGCTCTTTGACCAATTGCTACATAGACACAGATTACATTTTGACTCTTTTGATTAAGAATAGTATCTGTAGCTACTGCTGTCTTGCCGGTCTGTCTGTCCCCAATAATTAATTCTCGCTGACCACGTCCTATAGGAATCATAGAATCAATAGCAATAAGCCCCGTTTGAAGGGGTTCATATACGGAACGTCTTGATATAATACCTGGAGCGGGAGATTCAATTAGTCGAAATTCGGAAGCTGAAATTTTACCCTTACCATCAATGGGTTGGGCTAGAGCATTTACAACACGACCCAAATACGCATCACTTACTGGTATCTGAGCAATTTTTCCTGTTGCTCTCACGGAACTACCTTCTTGTATCATCAAACCATCGCCCATTAATACAGCTCCAACATTATCCGATCCCAAATTTAGGGCAATGCCTACTGTACCATCTCCAAATTCCACTAATTCCCCTGCCATTACTTCATCAAGACCATGAATACGAGCAATGCCATCTCCTACTTGAAGTACGGTGCCAAGATTACCAACTCTTACTTCGTTGTTATATTGTTCGATCTGTTTCCGTATAATACTACTAATTTCGTCGAGTCTAATACTTCCCATTAGCACTTATTCATTATCTGTTCAAAAATAGGTCCTTAACCTTTTTAATTATCTATTGAGAAATAGGACCTATAACAACTAATCATTTGTGTTCATCATGGTTCTAAGCAGGCCAATATTGTGATCGATCGTACGTAAATGTAACTCAGTATTCAAACGACTATTCAAAGTTCCTATAGCTCTTCGTAAAGCTTGGCGAGAAACTTGTTGTCGGATCTGGTCAAATGCTCTTTGCTGTTCGGAGTAAATCGTCTCATTCTTGGGATCCTCTAATAGTTCCAAATCCTCAGAAGCCATATTGAGGAGATCCTCTTTCTCTCGTTCTATTTGGGAGTTTCCCTTTACCTGGATTTCGTCCGCTATCATTTCCACGTTCCTTAAGCAAGCCCGAGCTTTCTCGAGCTGATCGATAGCTCCTTTACATAGTTCTTCCGAATTCCGAATAGTCTCCAATATTTTCTGTTTACGGTTATCTAATAGATTACTTAATGAAAGTAGATTATCTATTCACAAATTTCACGAATTCATAATCTCTTCCCAAACCGAACACGAATCTTTCGATTCATTCGGCTCTCCTGCTCAGTTCTTTTTTATTCCCCAGGAACGTATACGTTCCCTTCACACCAAGCTTGCCCTTTCCGTTCCGTTTACGGAAGATTAGAATCAATTTATAAAAGACCGAGATCTCCGAAGGGCTCTTCCAGCAAAAGGGATTTGCAATTATCAAGAAAGTTTTATGTTGTTTTTGTTTCCCCTTTTCTCTCCTCTTCTTCCCTCATGAAAATTGAATCGTTCCATTCAATCAATTAATTTGTGCCTCCTCCTTTTTGTTCTATCGAATAAATTCCCTTCTGTTTAGGTCGTCAGTTCAGCATTGGAACTAAAATTGGATGGGAGATTGGGACTATTTTTCAGTAAATAGATCAAATTATTCCATTGATATGAATGTTATATATCGGATCAATCTCCAACTATGCCTTTGAATCCATCTCATCTTGACACAGCGGTGGAAAGAATACCCAGTTAGTTGTGCTTAGACTTCAAACAGTTCAGCTTTAACCATTCTAGTGGTCCTCCCTCATTGGTTGTTATAAACTAAGAGTTCATTTCCCAATCAATTACGAAATGCTATAGTTCTTCGCTATTCCCCATTCGGAAGTAATTCGTTGAGATTATGCACTTTTCTATCTCCAAAGTGCAGCTGGTTGGGCCCAGCCATATTATTCGAATATACAACTCGCACACACTCCCTTTCCAAAATAGATCAGTACACTAAGCACCACACTTGAATTTATTATATTTGTTTCTAAAATATTGGTATTTGATCCGAAACCCCCAGCGGAAGGCCAATAACTCAAGGAAATGAAAGGATCAATTACATTTTTCATACGCTCTCCCCTCATAGATAAGGATATGTTCTACAGAATTTTGTTATTTTCTTATTTGATCCTATCTAGTTCTGGATAATAATATTTGGGATACTTAACTTAGTCCCAGGTCTTTTATAAGGATAAAAATAATTTGCTTGCCCTATCCACTCCCTTCCCTGCCGCACGCGTCATGAATCTTTCCGACCGAAGTATAGTTATAGGAAGAATAATTCATTTGCTAATTATTCAGATCAGCCTCTCCTGCAGTTTAACAAGTAAATTATTGGATAAATACTAATGTAATGACGAGGTGTAGGGATCTTTTTTTTTTTTCAGGATTAAACAAAGGGATTCGCAAATAGAAGCGCTAGGGCCACAACTAGTCCATAAATAGTTAAAGCTTCCATAAAAGCTAAACTTAGCAGTAAGGTACCTCGTATTTTACCTTCTGCTTCTGGTTGTCTCGCAATACCTTCTACAGCTTGGCCCGCAGCAGTGCCCTGGCCAACGCCAGGTCCAATGGAAGCAAGCCCTACAGATAATCCAGCAGCAATAACGGAAGCAGCAGAAATTAAGGGATCCATGGTAATCTCCTCTTACTAAGGTTGGGAAATAGTTGATAATACGACAGTTTCATCTATTGAGTGTTCACCAATGGTGAAATTATGGAACGATTTCTTCCGAACAACTAAGAACAAAAATATTTATTGATGATATCAAAGTGATAATATCAACGAATAGGGTATCCCTTATGCAAATATTTCATCATAAAAAGATTTATTCTTCATAATATTCAAAATAAAGATTCCATTTTATTGGGCATATGAATTCTTATCATGGAGAGAGAATAGACTGCGTAAGAGCCTATAAGTCATTATATCTCACATCTATAGATGTGATATTAATCCATATAATCTATAAGGCTTATAATCAATATAAATGGATTAATATATGAAACGAACTATATACAAAGTAAACACGTTCGAAAAAATCCTCCCCTTAATGGGAACAAAAATTTAATCGTTCTACGCCGGTACATTCTTTACTCAAACAACTCCGATTAGTGAACCTGTTCGATCCTATTATCATATTTCTATACAAATGGACCAATCGGATCCACTCTATCTGGAGATCTAATGGACAGAAGTAGTTAACTGATCTTAAATCTTGTTACCAAGCTCTTTTTACTAAGAAATCTGATTTGCTTCTACCATACATATCAAGTCATGCGTTGGTACGATACTTAGAAAATATTCTGTCTGATTGGGCAGTGATTTAATGATGACCCTCCATGGATTCACCTATATAAGCTGCAGCTAGAGTTGCAAAGATCAGAGCTTGAATACCGCTCGTAAATAATCCCAGGAACATTACAGGTATAGGAACTATTAAAGGTACCAGAGAAACAAGAACAGCAACTACCAATTCGTCAGCTAATATATTTCCAAAAAGTCGAAAACTAAGTGATAAAGGTTTTGTAAAATCTTCTAAGATGTTAATTGGTAAAAGTATTGGGGTTGGTTGAATATATTTACCAAAATAACCTAACCCCTTCTTTGTAAGACCTGCATAGAAATATGCTACTGACGTAAGTAAAGCTAGAGCAACCGTAGTATTAATATCATTTGTAGGTGCGGCTAACTCCCCCTGAGGTAATTTTAGAATTCCCCAAGGAAGAAGAGCACCTGACCAGTTAGAAACAAAGATAAATAGAAACATAGTTCCAATAAAGGGAACCCAGGGACCATATTCTTCCTCCCCAATCTGAGTTCTGGTCAAGTCCCGAAAAAATTCGAGAATATATTCAACAAAATTTTGACCACCGGTAGGAATGGTTTGTGGATCTCGAACAGCTATGGTAGCTGAACCTAATAAGACAGCAATTACAACCCAAGAAGTTATAAGTACCTGTCCATGAACTTGAAACCCCCCTATTTGCCAATAAAAATGTTGACCCACCTCCACACCGGATATCTCATAGATATGATTCAGTGTGCTAATAGGAGATCGTACGATATCCATATCCATATCCATATTACCCCCTTGTAAAGATGAACTTAAAGAAGAAAATAAATTATTTTTGTCAAATGAGAGATTCCTATTTCACTCTCATCAGAATTTTTGATGTCACGAGATAATAAAAAGGGTATTCCATTAAGAATATTTTTCAATTTGGAGCATCCAACCAAATCAATAAATTAAATTCCCTCTTACGAGATCTTGGATGGAATAGCAGCCAACTCAGTAAATCCTCAGGTCCTCCCCCCCCCTTTTTTTTTTTTATTACTTTCTATTAGCCCTTCATATAGCTATAATGACCTTAATGCCCTTCCTTCGCAAATTGCTGACGTTAATCTGTTCAGGATCAATTGGATTGAAGCTATACCATCATCATTGGCTGGAATTGGGATATCCACGAGATCTGGATCACAATCTGTATCAACCAAGCAAATTGTCGGAATACCCAAAGTTCTACATTCCCCAAGAGCAATGGATTCTTCTCGTTGATTGGTAATTATAGCAATATCGGGTAAGCTTGTCATATATCTAATCCCACCTAGATATTTCTGCAATTGGTCTAATTGTCTCTTGAGCATAGCTGCTTCTTTTTTTGGAAGTTGATTGAATCGTCCCGTATCTTGTTCTTTTTTTAAATCCTTGAACTTCTGAAGTCTCGTCTCTGTAGTAGACCAATTAGTTAACATACCACCAAGCCATTTTCTATTTACATAATGACATCGAGCTTCTGTAGCAGCTGATGCTACTAAATCAGTTGCTTGATATTTCGTACCGACTATCAGGAATTGTTTTCCTCTACCTGCTATATCAAACAGCAAATCACAAGCTTCTGATAAAGAACGAGCAGTTTTAGCCAGATTTATAATATGAGTATCTTTACGCTCTGTAAAAATGTAAGGTGCCATCTTAGGGTTCCATTTCCTAGTTTTATGCCCTAAATGAACTCTTGCTTCCATCATCTCTTCCAAATCAATGTTCCAATATCTTTTGCTCATTCTCGTTCGCTTTCCTCCCCAAAATAGCGAAATAAAATGTATTGTAATATCTAATTATTCCAACGGAATCAATTACATCTCAAAGATTGCCTGTCTGTCTAGTACGTGATAGAAACGTTCTCACTCATAGAATATTTGATATTCTTCCTATTATAGAAGAGATATTCATGAACATAACAAGAAATATATTTCTCAAGACTATTTTAATTGCTGTTTTAATATATTGTGATATTTGTGAGAACTGTCTTGAAAGGAAAAAAAATCTACTTTGTCATGATGAAATAAAATGTCCTTCACTTTGTTGCTAAATAGATTCCTATTCCCTATTCTTGGATCTATTCCGTTTCGTTTCCCTGAACGGTGAATATGTTGCCCAGTACCGGCAGGTATCATCCCCCCGAGAATAACATTTTCCTTCAAGCCTTTCAACCAATCGATACGACCTTGTAGAGCAGCTTTAGCTAAGACCCGAGCAGTTTCTTGGAAACTCGCTTCGGATATAAAACTTTGAGTATTCAGAGATGCCCTTGTTATTCCTAATAACATGGTTTGATAGTAGATTGCCTCTTCCAGAGCACGATCCATTCTCTGTGCTCGTGATAATCCAATGAGTTCCCCCGGTGAAAAAACATTAGCCGTTCCATCTTCTGAAATTAAGACTTTCGATGTCATTTGGCGTACAATAACCTCTATATGCTTATCACCAATTCGTACCCCTTGGGATCGGTAAACTTTTTGAATCTGATTGACTAAATGAATCTGACTTTGTTCCATAGTTATCCTAGCGCTTATGAATAACCCCCAAAGACTTCCAAGAAATCTTGTCATATCTCCGGTCCAATTTTCAAAACTTTCTTTCAGATTTATCGATATTGAATTATTCAAACGGGCTTCTGACAATTGTTCAACTTTAGGAAGACCTTGAATTATATCACTGGATTTGAACCTTTCATATATCAATGTTATCAATGTATCTCCTTTGTCAAGAATTTCTCCATAATGACTATGGACAGTCGCTTTTCGAGTAGTCAAATAAGGTTTAGCTGATCTAATGACTAAAGATTCCTCATCAACTGCTATAATTTGACCAGATTCGGGGAGTGGTTCATCCTCGGATATCCATACACTTTCAGGAATCAATTGTCCAAGACTAACTACTGGAAATGTTTTTTCGCAGAATTCGGATTCGGATGAGGAAGAGCACCAATTTGGACCCAATAGATTGGAAATGATGTTCCTGCACGGATCGAAATGATAAATTATCATATTTTCGTCCATGAAATAATATTTAGGTACTTGGAAAGTATTGAAAGAATTGTGAAAAATGGAATGTTTCTTTGATAATACTTTTTTATAAGTTAGAAAATGGGAGGATGGAAAACGGTTGGTTATACTATGTAAATTACCCAAGAGACCTGAAAATTCAATGATTTTTCTCATAGGATCCTTTCTATTGGATTGATTTCCCGTATCATAACATTTAGAATCATTGAATAGAACGATTCGAAAATAGTCGGATGGTGATAGAACCATAAAAGATCCACTGTCTTCTTCCCCATTAGATAATGAACAAATAGTTCCTTGATGCTTACTAATTAATTGACTCGCCCCATTAGAAGATAAAAGATTAGTGTGGTCCAAATTGTTATGGAACATCAAATTTGGACTTGTTTTATTGTCCCTTCTCCCCATGAAAAAAGGGGGGTATTTCATCAAGCTAAATTGAACCATATTGTTAACGATCTTATTTGTTCTTACTGAAATAAGAGAAACATAAGCCTCAGATTCTATAGAATCTATTTGTTCCCAATCAAATCCTATACAAGTTCGAACCAATGGAATACTTATATCACTCATTACTTGGATTCGTTCACCATCTTCATACGAAATAGAATAGCTAATTTGAATCTGCAAGTTGTCCCCTTCCCTCGATAAATCTAGGGAAAAGGGTGTTGTCATATTCGACCCATCGGGTATTCCATGTTCTACGTTAGAATATCCAAAAATGGAATTTCTCTGTAGAATACCACTTTTGGGTATTCTAAGAATCGCATCAGGACAAGGTATTATTCTTTTTTCCCATTCTTTATCACACTGCAATGAGACGATGAATCGATTCATTTGCTTTTTCCCCTTAATATTGTAATTATTAGGGTAAAAGACATAAATAAAGTCTCGATGCTTGTTGGATATGGTCCGATCAGTTTCAGTTTCTGAATAACTGAAGATTTGTTCTTCCTTCTCATAGCAATTTGAGTCACCTGATCTATGTTCCATTTGATCCACGTAAGAATCGGAAAGTGATTGATGTTTGGCAACAAAAGGTTGAACATATACTTGATCCTGATACTTATGAAATGGAAAGGGTACTACACGGGATCCGTATATACCTCCCGATAATATCCATAGATAACCCGTCCTGAGTATAGGATGAACATTACCCTGTACATATTCAGATGCATGACACACATTGGTACTCCAGTGCATTTCTCCTTCTAAGTCAGAATATATATTTTTGCGAACTTTTTCCTTGAAGGAAGATGTTCTAGCACGAACCTCGGCAATAAGCTGTTCCGATTCCACATATTGATCATTCTGAACCAAAAGCAAACTTTGTGGCGGAATGGTTAAGTTCTGTACTTTATCCTGACCATCAATAGTAATGGATAACTTATTATGACATAGATAAGCAGGATGTCCATTACGTGTACGTGTGGGATAAACCAAATTTTCATTGAATTCAATCTTTCCATTGAAAGGGGCTCGTATATGTTCTGCAATATCACCAGTAAATACCCCCCCGGTATGAAAAGTCCTTAGTGTTAGTTGAGTTCCCGGTTCTCCAATGGATTGGCCCGCAATAATACCTACTGCTTCTCCTAATTCAATCAAGTGACTGTGAGTAGTACTCCGACCATAACATAATTGACAAATCCGAGATATACTCTTGCAAGTAAAGGGGGTTCGTATATATATTGGTTGTGTTCGAAGGTTTATTAATTGATTGGCAAGTCCAACTCCAATATCCTGATTGCGCGTGGCAATGCATCTCCTATTTATATATACATCGTCTGCTAGCACACGGCCAATCAGTATTTGTGTTCGTACAACAATTTCATTTCTGTCTCTCTCTCGACCTCGAATGGGACTTACGAAAATACCTTGGATAGTGCCACAATCTGTTCTACGTACTACAATGTGTTGAACTACTTCAACGAGTCTACGTGTGAGGTATCCAGCATCTGCTGTTCGTACAGCAGTATCCACAACTCCTTTACGAGCCCCATAACAGGAAATAATATATTCCGTTAAAGAGAGCCCTTCGCGTAAATTCCGTCGAATGGGTAGATCGATGATTTGTCCTTGAGGATCTGACATTAATCCTCTCATACCTACTAATTGGTGAACCTGAGATGTACTTCCCCTAGCTCCTGAGAAGGACATCACATGTACTGGATTTAAGGGATCAGTCATGCTAAAATTCGGATTCATTTCTTTTCTCAAATATTCACTGGTAGCATACCATATCTCAATCGATTGACGTAATTTTTCCACTGCATGTACATTCCCATAATGATTCTGTTTCTCCGAAACAGAACCTTGTTGCTCCGCATCTTGGACGAGCCATCCTTTGGAAGGCGCTGTTAAAAGATCATCAATTCCTAATGAAATAGCTGTATCAGTAGCTTGTTGAAAACCCGAAGTCTTGAGTTGATCCAAGATATGTGATGTATATGTCATTCCGAAGTGATCTATTAATCTGCTAATAAGCTTTTTAATGGCAGTTTTATCCATCACTTTATTATAAAAGGGCAAATTATCAAAGGGCAATCTAGTTCGTTCCTTCATAAGGAAAAATCTCCATATTTTCATGAGCAGGATTAAGCAATGGGTTCAAGCCGGTTATTCGAAGGCTTCCTCGATTTCTATATCTGCACTAATGAAAAAATCATAAGATCAATAACATTAGATCCTGAGAGCTGGTAGTGATTTATTTGGGTGTTCAGAACAGGCAAACCCTTGTATGGCTTCTTCCATTTCTCGATTGAAACGAGTACGACCAACAGTTGTTCGAATGTATATATTAAGGATTTCTCCCATTCTACCTTTTCTTATTCGATAATGTTCATGGATTTCGTGGAAAGTACCCAAAGATTCGTATTGAACTTCGATAGGGGCTTCTTGGTTTACTGAGGTAATGATACGTAAATCCACTTCCCCCCACCGGAGCCATAAGGGGCTGTATAAGTCAATTCGTTTCTGTCGGTAAGCTCTGAGCACATCATCATAACTATAAAAGGAAGGTTTCTTACAAGAAAAGCTTTTATTTTCCGAGTGATACGGATGGTACCTATTCCCATAAATACCTTGACTATTTTGGACCGTTGATATATAAAGTCCAAGAAGCATATCCTGAGTCGGTATAGAAATAGGATCCCCGATAGCTGGAGACAAAAGATTTGTCTCAGAAAACATGAGTAAACGAGCTTCTGCTCTAGCTTCCAGAGATAAAGGTACATGGACAGCCATCTGATCTCCGTCGAAGTCTGCATTAAATCCCCCACAAACCGATGGATGTAAACGAATGGCACGTCCTTCTACTAAAATAGGTTGAAACGCTTGTATTCCCAATTTGTGTAAGGTAGGTGCTCGATTCAACAATATGGGATGTCCTTGCATAACCTCTTGAAGTACTTCCCATACAATGGGTCCCTTATCTCGAATCATACTTTTAGCAGTTCTTAGGTTGGGAGCAATATGTCGTCCGATGAGACTACGAATTAAAAATGCTTGAAAAAGCTCTATTGCTATTTCTGAGGGTAATCCACATTGGTACAATGATAGAAAGGGACCCACCACAATAACGGAACGACCTGAATAATCAACTCGTTTGCCTAGTAAATTTTCACGAAATCTTCCCTCTTTGCCTTCGATCACATCTGAGAACGATTTATAAGGCCTATTATGACTGTCTCTCATTGGTTGTCCGCAGATACCATTATCGAGAAGTGCATCTACGGCTTCCTGGATCAATTTTGTTTGATAAATAACAAATGACTCAGATCCACTTCTTGCTAATAAATTTGTAAGAGTATTATTCCGATTGATAACTCTTCGATAAAGTTCATTTAGATCTGACGAGGTAATAAGTCCACCTTCACCTAATTGAACGATTGGCCTCGGTTCGGGAGGAAGAACTGGTAATAGGCATAAGACCATCCATTTTGGTTCTATATTTGTTCGGAGAAAATGTTTAGCCAATTTCATGCGTCCAACCAGAAAATCCTTTCTTCTTCTAATTTTTTCATCCTCCCATCTATCCACAGTAGATTCTTGGTTCTCTTCCAATCTATTCCATTTCAATTCCACCAAGTTCTTCCATTCCATATGTGAACGATCTATAATCATTTGCAGATCCAGACCCATTAGTTGTTTCCCGATAGCATCTCCCCCAGTAGCTATTTCTCTCTCTTTAAATGTTCCAGAACCCCGAGGAAAGAGGTAATAAGGACGAGCAGAGAGGTAATGAGGAATAATCTCTCTCCAGGATTGAATCTCATAATCGAATGTACCCCGTGATCTCAATAAAGTTGGTTTGTTAGCTATGGGCCTAGCAAGAAAAAGATTTGGATAGGTTATTCTAAGATTTCCCCCCCTTCAGGATCGGACGTGAAAGTTTCCTCTCATCCGGCTCAAGTAACTAAAAAAAAAAGATGCAAAAAATTCTTTTTCGCTCTGAAGAGAGATCGCTACTCTCTGCTCAAGTTCCAAGTGAAATTGAGTATTCCTTTATGTTATGATTCTACAACGTAGATATGGAATTATTGAGCAGTCTCCTCCCTTTCGAACAATCCTTTTCTTCTTGAAAGACCTTCAATTAGGGATTTACTTGTCTTTATCTCGTTCCATTTGATCCTTTAGGTTCCTGCTTGCTTTGCTTTACTTCGATGGTTACAATACTATTGATCGAAGCATATGTGCGATGAATAGACTCCTATAGCCATATCTTCGGTCCGGAATACCTCTATTCAGGGCTAACCCAAATAAAAGAGAATTAATTTCAAATTCCATTATCTGAAAGAAGTGTTTTCACGAAGTTCAATTAGCAATTTGATACAGAATATCTAAACCCTGGACTAATTCCTCTTTCTCAGCATCTTGAAAAGATGCTTATAATTCTGAGCTTCATGCTACTCCTCTGGAGGATCATGTCAGAGCTAAAGGCATCCCAATGAGATTTAATAGGATGACAGTTCCTGATTACGGATCTGTATGATCGGAACTTGTGATCAAGTCACACATCGCAGTATACTGGACCTTCTAATTCTTTCCGAGTTTTAGCTAATAGATTCGCAATATAACTGGGAAGGCGTTTCAAATACCATACGTGAACCACCGGACATGCCAGTTTAATGTATCCCATTTGATATCTTCGAATTCGAGAATCCACGAATTCAACTCCACATTGTGTGCAAAATTTTGCATCTATCTTCTCATTTCCAATCCCTGGAGAATTTCCACAAGAACAAACTCTACTTTTGATAGGTCCAAAGATTCTTTCACAAAACGATCCATCTCTTTCTGGTTTATTAGTTTCATAATGTAGAGTATAAGGTTTAGTCACCTGTCCAACTATCTCACCATTAGGTAAAATTTTTTCGGACCAAGCACAAATCTGTTCGGGAGAAGCTAATCCAATTCGAAGTTGTTGATGTTTATTCTGGTCAATCATAAAAGATCTCAATTTATTGTGATCAAACTTCCTCTCTATCTATCTGAAAGTTTTTCTCAGATATAATAGCATGATTCAATTCTAGAGCTAAAGATCGTAATTCTCGAATGAGCAATCGGAAAGATTCTGGAGCAGTGTCAGGTTTAGGTATTGGCCCTCCAGTGATAATGGCACCAAGTACTTCATTACGAGTTCTAATATGGTCAGATTTGAGAGTAAGCATCTCTTGTAAAATATAAGCAACACCAAAACCTTCTAGAGCCCAAACTTCCATTTCTCCTATTCGTTGCCCCCCTCGTTTGGATTTTCCTCTAAGAGGTTGTTGTGTAACCCGTGCATAAGGTCCACTCGAACGTGCATGTATTTTCTCATCAACTTGATGACTCAATTTCGACATATAAGCTTTTCCTATTGTAACAGGTTGTTCGAAAACATCTCCTGTTCTTCCATCAATTAATCTATGTTTTCCAGGATGATCTGGTTCGAATACCCATGGATTAGCTGTTTGCTCACTAGCTTTGTAAAGTTCAGGAAACACTAGTTTTCTCGAAGCTTCTCGCTCGTATTTTTCGTCAAAAGGTGTTATTCTATAATGTTTGTTCATCGGGTTTCCTGCTAAACCGGGCAAACATTCAAAGATCTGTCCTACATTCATTCGTGAAGGTACCCCTAATGGATTCAATACCATATCAACCGGTATTCCATTTTGCAAATAGGGCATATCTTGTCTGGGCAAAACTATCGAAATAATACCTTTATTACCATGCCTTCCAGCTACTTTATCACCCACTTGTATCTTACGTTTTTGTGATATATATACGTGTACTGTTTCCGCATTATCACCGGAATCATCTACTCTATTGATCCATCTCACGTCGATAACTCGACCCTTTCCACCTATAGGTGCTCTGAGACAATTTTCTCTCGCAGTGGATACCTCAATACCAAATATGGTTTGTAATAATCTTCCTTCTGGGGTACATAATGATTCTTCTATTGTTTGAGGCGTTAATTTACCTACCAAAACATCACCTGTTTCTATCCAAGATCCTAGCATTACAAGACCATTTTCGTCCAAATGACGAAGTGAATGAGCATCTAAATGAGGTATTTCTCTAGTGATTCTTTCAGGACCCTGGCTCGTCATACAGATTTCAATCCTGTATCTTACGATATGGAAAGAGGTATAAATATCTTCATATACCAGACGTTCACTAATGAGTATTGCGTCTTCGAAATTGTATCCTTCCCATGGCATATAAGCTACTAAAACGTTTTTTCCCAAAGATAGTTCTCCGCCTACCGTAGTCGCACCATCCGCCAGAATTTGTCCCTTCTTTACACATTCCCCTTGATGAATTTGAGGTTTTTGATGCGTACAAGTATTGGTATTAGAACGTTGATATATAACCGATTCTGTTCGTACAGTGTCTCCATTAACCGATGAAGTTATATTTACAGCATCGATATACTCGATCCTTCCCTCTTGTGTAGCTATAGCTACACTTCCTGAATCTAGAGCTGCTTGACCTTCCAACCCAGTTCCGGCAATGCACTTCTCGGGTCGAAAAAGTGGAACTGCTTGACGCTGCATATTAGAACCCATTAGAGCGCGATTCGCATCATTATGTTCGAGAAAAGGAATAAGGGAAACTCCAACGGAAAAATATTGGAAAGGAAAAATACTTCTGAAATGGATTTGTTCCCATGCAATAACTATAAATTCTTGTCGGTATCGAGCTGGAGTAATTTGTTCCTCTTGAATTCCTTGATTTAACGCCAAAGAATTTCCCGTAGCTATCCGATAGTATTCATCCTCATCTTCTCCCGGTAGTAGATAAACCATATGTTCTTCTCTCGATCTCTCGGAGATCTTATAGAATGGACTTTGTAAAGAACCACAATCACCAATCTTTGCATGAATAGATAATGATGCAACAAGTCCAGCATTCATTCCTTCGGACGTATCAATTGGACAAATACGCCCATAATAACTGGGATGAATATCCCGTGTCCGAAAACTAGCAGTTCGCCCTGTTAAGCCCCCAGGGCCTAAATGGCTCAATTTTCGCCCATGAGCTATTTCCGTCAATGGATTAGTTTGATCCAAAAATTGGGATAAGGGGTGTGAACCAAAAAAATCTTGAAAAGTGTTTTTTAATAGAGTTGAAGTGACCAAGTTCTGAGGAGTTGATCTGCGCTTGGTTGCTCTGTGTATAGTTCTTTTAACTGCATCTTCTAAACGACCTAGAGCTAATCTAAATTGATTCTGTAATAAATCTGCTACAGAACGAATCCGTCGATTTCTGAGGTGATCTATATCATCGAGTGTACCCATTCCAAATTTCACCCCGATAAGGTAATCCACAGCAGCCAATACATCTTGTGGTAATGAAAAAATCTCGTTCTCAGGTATATCAAGGTTCAGTTTTTGGTTCAGATTTCGTCGACCAATCTTTCCCAATTCACATCTTTGTCGGAAAAATTTTTCTTGCAATTCTTTACATAGAGACTCGGAAAATACCAAATCGCCACTTATACAGTAGAGTTTTTTATAAAACTCCAGAATGGCTTTTTCCCTCGACCATAGATATTCCTCCCGCTCCCACCTCTCCTTCTTCTTCAATAAAAATAAAAATCTTTCGGGATAGCGAGTATTGTCCAGAATCTCTTCGAGATTTAAACCCATAGCTGATAATAGAACTGGAATAGATATTTTTTGTTTTCTGCTTACACGAGCCCATATCCTTTCTCCCACATCGATCTCTAATTTCGATCTTCTTCCCCAATCTGAAATCAGAGTGCCAGTATATATATAATTAATTCTATTATGGTCTAATTCCGAACGGTAATAAATACCAGGACTTATTAATATTTGATTAACCACGACTCTGTAAATCCCATTTACTACAAATGTTCCATGGGAATTCATTAAAGGAATATTTCCGAGAAATACAGTTTGTTTCTGTATCTTCCTACTATTCCTCCGAATCGATCTTGCTGGTACATATAATTCAGAGTAATATGTAAGGGACTGATATACAGCATCTCTCTCTTTGATGAAAGGTTCTGCTAATTCATATTCATTACCAAAAAGCCTGAATTCAATTTCTTTATCTATATCCTCAATTTTTGGAAAATTATGAAGTTCTTCCATCAAGCCCTGATCGATAAAACGACAAAATCCTTCAAATTGTATCTTACCAAATTCAGGGATTGTAAACGCTCCCTCATTTTCATCTAATCGCATTGGAAGTTTCCCATCTGTAGAAAAATCTATTCAATTATTCCCGATTGATCTATATGGATCAATCCGACAAAAAAGATTCGGATGTATATTCAGTATTCACTATATCCCATGAAATTCTACCCGTATCCAGATATACTTCCAATAAAAAAAAAAGGATAAGGAAGAGGTACTTTGATACTTTCTTCCAACCACGTGAAATGGAGCTATGAACGAATGAATCAAACCATTCTTAAATGTTAATCTCACTTAGAAAATTTCCTAATGAAAATAGTCAGATCGAAAGAAAGACGGAGAAAAAATTAGATCCATTTCCTTTATGGTTGACTTTAGCATACATCTCATACTATACTTAAAGGACGGACGAATGACTTGAAAGGACAAAAGATTCGATCTGTCCATGGGATTCCCATATCTCGGCGACATAGCCAAGCGGTAAGGCAGAGGACTGCAAATCCTCCATCCCCAGTTCGAATCCGGGTGTCGCCTTGTTGAGGTAAGTAAATGGAAGGAAAAGTCTGTATTTCCATTACAGAACCTCTGGAGACATATTGGTACATATTACCAATATAGATAGTGAGTTACGTACATTTGATCCCGATTCCGTCGTGAATGTACGACCCTCGAGTTAGTTATAGTAACTCGTTGGTCAATGAACAAATGGATTTATTGATCTCTCATATCAGCTCGAACGTCAGTAACGTTCAGAATGCAAAGGTGGACCATTCATTTCAACTTCAACTTTGCACTATGGTTAATAGTTCCCTTATCATCTCGATGATGAAATAATTATTTTTTAGAGAACATGATCCGTATGGATATAGTCGGTATAACTTGGGCTGCTTTAATGGTAGTTTTTACATTTTCCCTTTCACTCGTAGTATGGGGGAGAAGTGGGCTATAATTGTAATGCTTAAGAATCAATTATTGCGTTCCTTCCATATCATGCATGGTAATATATTCTGTTCCATAAGGATCCAGTAATATTGAATCTTCGTTCCAAATTGAAACACTTTAGAATTATTTCCTCTTTATCCCCGTAAGGGATGTACGTAATCCCTTATCATTATCATTTTTCTATGAAAAATCTTATTTTCTTCAACAGGTTTGAATTCATTAGTTCTTTTCTAGAATGAGTCGATAATATCATTTCTTCCACTGAAGAACGATCTCTCTTCTCTTTCTTAGTAGGAATAGAAAGAGTCCCTGTTTTATCGGATGGTTCCGAATTGATCGGATCTGATATGAATTCCGTTCTCGGAAAAATATGGGACATAAGTCATAGATTCCTTTGCTTTTTCATATACCATTTCAAGTGCTATATCTAACATGTGCTAGATATAGATGTTCGTACCGAAAAAAAGATGTTCAACTTTGATCCTAAAGAATCCGCAAGTACGTTCAGAATTAAGTCTGTCTGCATTGGGTCTATTTTTCCAGGAGCAGGAAGAAGGTGATGTGATCAGCTCCGCTATTTTACGAGGTCCTTCATCCTACATTTACCATATATGGATAAGTACCATTAAGATATATTTATCCATATATGGGTGTAAAAGAAGAAGTAGTACAAAAGAAAAGGTTAGATATTCTTTTCCTCCGTAATACTTTTTTTCTTTTCAAAAAAAATTAAAAGCAATCCCTACCCTGTATTGTTGTAATACAATAGATCCACCCTATATTGTTGTAATACAATAGATCCACCCTATATTGTTGTAATATAAAAGATCTCATAACCTATTTTATACTTATGATCTGGATCATAAAGATCTATCTAGTGATCAGCAATCAATTGATTTTCATCAAAATCAATTGCTTCCACTGCTTGCACTGGCCGTTTTGACGTAAGGGATAAGTAGAAAAGCAGTAGGAACTGCAAGGAACAGTAGAACAGCAATAAATGCAAGGGTATTTACTTCCATGATCTCCTTATTTTAACTTTGTTCAAAAATAGCTCGAGATTTGATCTCATTTTGATCTCATAGAGATGAATGAATCTTTCTTTCAAGATCCATGAAATAGATGTATGTCATTGATAGAATTGGTTCGAGTAACGGAATCTAACTAATGGATTGAATGAATTCTTCGATGGAAATAGTATAACCTAATACGATCACTTTTGATAAGACTAGTAGTAAAAACTTACGTGCATCAGAAAACGTTCCGATCAACACATGTCTGGTATAATTTCGAAAGAATAGGATTCGTACGAATAATAACCTTATGCTCCTCCAGAAGACGTTCGTCAGACATGAGAGATATTTTGCTTGGATCTCCACGATTTAGATGGAATTGTGAATCTATCCCGCTTCGGTGATGATATAGAAAGAAGTATCCCATATCGAATTTATCCAGAGGCCCACCCATGACCCTGGAATGATAAGGACTAGTCCGTCCAGATCCTGACATGATCATTCACAGTTCACTTACTATTGGATCGGGACTGACGGGACTCGAACCCGCAACTTCCGTCTTGACAGGGCGGTACTCTAACCAATTGAGCTACAATCCCAATACAGTACAGTTCACCTACTATTGGATAATATTTATTCCATGATAGGTGCTAGATAGGTCATATAGATTATGCGAGTGCTAGGTCGATTAAATATCTTATGCTTCTCTTTTATTTTTGATTTGAAATGTATCGATTCATACGGAATCGGGCATCTACGATATGAATAGATATCGATGTCGGGGTTCAATAACCAATTATCTTTTAATTCATGATTAGCATGAATATAACCATACCGATAGATTGGTATTGATGATATTGGTTGGGTCGAGCTGGATTTGAACCAGCGTAGGCATATTGCCAACGGATTTACAGTCCGTCCTCATTAACCACTCGGGCATCGACCCAGGAACAAGACAGTAATTGAAAATTATTTAGGATACCTAACGAATGGATCATGGTACCCCCAGGGGAAGTTGAATCCCCGTTGCCTCCTTGAAAGAGAGATGTCCTGATCCACTAGACGATAGGGGCCGGGCCATCTTTATAATAAGAAAGTGATCGGGAACCTGATCCACTAGACGATAGGGGCCATCTTTATAATATGAAAGTGATCGGGAAGTTGTCAATAGTATTACCAGAATTCTGGGTTTCCTCAAGTTTTTTTTTCAATAAACTTGCCTATCGATAAAATGGAGTCCCTTCAGAAATTACTTATTGCAACTAAAACAACTCTAAAGCAATTTACGGAATCTCTATTTGTGATCCATCGGCCCAGTTCCGATAAAAAAAGACTTTATGGACTCAAATTATACAAAATGTTTCATGCTTGATAATTTTAATCCTTTTAATAGTGAATGGGGCTTATCGTTCTCTGATCGAAGTTATCCGGAAAAGACTCAAAAAAAGATAAATGGGTTGGTTGGACAAAAGATCAATCCGTATGTTACAATCGGATCGTGGCGGGTATAGTTTAGCGGTAAAAGTGTGATTCGTTACATTATCAACTCGAATAATGGAAGGATCTTTTACATGGATCTTTGATCCATAGCTCTATTTCCAGATAGGTTCAAAACCTCCCCTATACCATCCATCCAGAGTTAATATGTTACACAACTTCATATACTTTACGTTTCCATATTAGAGTATAGTGCTTCACTTCTTTCCATTAAAAAAATGCCCGTTGGTGTTCCAAAAGTGCCTTTCCGAGCCCCTGGAGATGAAGATGCAACTTGGGTCGACTTATACAACCGACTTTATCGAGAGAGATTACTTTTTTTGGCTCAGGATATCAATCACGAGATTGCAAATCAACTCATGGGTCTCATGGTATATTTGAGTGCAGAAGATGCAAATAAAGATATTTTCTCATTTATCAACTGTCCCGGTGGATCAGTAATACCAGGGGTAGGTCTTTTCGATATGATGCAAGCAATAGTACCAGATGTACATACAATATGCATGGGGGTAGCTGCTTCAATGGGATCTTTCATCCTAATCGGGGGAGAAATGCCTAAACGTATAGCATTACCTCACGCTAGGGTTATGATCCACCAACCTGCTAGTTCCTATTATGACGGATCGGCTGCAGATTTTCATAACGAATCGAAACACGTAACGATGCTTCGCGAGTACATAACCGAATGTTATATAGAAAGAACGGGCCAACCCGAAGAGGTAATTCAACGGGACCTGAACAGAGATGTTTTTATGTCAGCAACAGAAGCCCAAGCTTATGGCATTGTTGATGTCGTAGCGGAAGGTTGATCTCATAGCGGAAGATCCTCTTTTTAATTTATTTTTATAATGAACTGTAAACTGTGATCTCTTTGTTTGTTCCTTTTTTTCAAAAAAAAAGGGGGGGAAAGTGATTCATTTCATAATCACCTGATATGGTATGGTTAGGATCAATCCGAACCAGTTGATTCCGCATACAATACAGCTAGAATGCCCACTATTCAACAACTTATTAGAAATGCAAGACAGCCAATAGAGAATAGAAAAAAATCTCCTGCTCTTCGAGGATGTCCTCAGCGTAGAGGAGTATGTGCTAGGGTGTATGTGCGACTCGTTTGGATCAGAAACTTAAACAGACTGGGAAATTCTTACAACGGAATAACAGAAGAATTTTCCCGCTGTAATCAAGTAAAGATCCATCATCTAACCTTACCGGGGATGAAATTTATGGTTTCCATTGGTGCAAATCCAATCACCTTGATGTGGGATGAAAAGCAATTCCTCATTGGTAGCGAATGGTCATCAATCCATTGAGCGGGGAAATCATGCAAATTGAAGAAGCATAAAGTTTATGCTCATATTGCCGCGAGAACGGAACAACAGGGTCAGCTACCTGGCCAACCCCAGAATTACATGTCGTTACTGTATTAATAGATCTTGTAATGAGAGTATTTATTACTTAATGATTCAAGAGTAGAGCTGGAGATGGTAAACCGTACAAGTTACCGATAACATACTCATCTCATATTTCGGAAATGAATAAAAGGCTCCGGCATATAGAGAGGACCTTACCGTTGGAGAAAGAACCATAGAAACGATGAAACCCATGATTTTTTCTCATTCTCAGTACAAGGTCCCAGTCCTTGCCTACCAGGAAGATGCCTATCCAAAGGAAATTATGGTTGGGAAGGTTGCAGTAGCAAAAGCCATTGGAACTTTTATTTTCTAAATAAGAAGAATCAGTGTTATTCTCAATGGACCAAACAAATGACTAACCGAGAAAAATATTAGCGATTCATGAGAGTAAACTTCAATGACCAGAGTGAAACGTGGATATATAGCTCGAAAACGTCGGAAAAAAATTCTTGCATTTGTATCAGGCTCTCGAGGGGCCCATTCGAAACTTTTTCGAACTGCTAACCAACGGAAAGCTAGAGCCTTAGTTTCCGCCCACCGAGATAGAGGTAAACGCAAGAGAGATCTTCGTCGTTTGTGGATTACTCGGATCAATGCAGCAGCTCGTGCCAATGGGGTTTCTTATAATAGATTCATCCAATATTTGTACAAGAGGCAGTTGCTTCCAAATCGTAAAACACTTGCACAAATAGCTGTATTAGATAGTAATTGCTTTTCCACCATCTTTAACAACTTATCGTATGATGAAATAGGTTAGGTATAGATGAAATAAATAGGTTAGGTAAAGATGGAATGGATAGAACAGATTCTCCCGGAGAATTCCCTCCGGGAAAGTCGAAATATTGAAAAGTTTTATTGGAAATGAACGAAAAGAATTCAATCCAATTCTTTTCCAAAAATGAAATCCTGTTGACTTTTTCAACAATAGACTCAAGATCTGCATCTTTATCGAACAGATATTCCAGCTCCGATTTGATTAAGGAGTAGGCTTATTTCCCATGGATCAAATTAGTTTTCATTATAAAGAAAAGGTAACAAAGATAGAATACGAGCTCGTTTAATAGCGTTAGTCATTAGACGTTGTTGTTTTGAAGTTAATCTATTCACTCGGCCGGATAATATTTTTCCTTGCTCACTAATAAATCGACTAATTAGGCTCATATTTTTATAATCGATCCGATCTCCCGACCTAATAGGTGACAAATGTCTACGAATTGGTTTCAAATATCTACGAATTGGTTTCAAACGTCTGCGAATTGGTTTCAAATGTCTACGAAAAGATTGCTTGGGTTTATCCATAGTTTGTTTCATGAACCTTTTGAATACTATTTATTCCAAATCTTTTTTAAATATTGTTCCATTAAAGATCTTGTTGAAATACCATTTCTTTTTATATCTGTGATTTATTCCTATCCATGGGTAGGAGTAGTACGTTTAATCTCTTTTTTTTATCTCTCCATGAATGGTATGCTTGTAACAATAGGGACAAAATTTATTTGATTCCAATCGAATAGGTGTATTGCGTCGATTTTTCCGAGTCGTATATCTAGAAATCCCCGGGAATCTTTTATAAACACTATCTTGGGTACAACTAGTGCACTCCAAAGTAATTGTTACTCTTATATCTCCGCTCTTGGCCATAAACTTACTCTGAATATTGGTTTTGCTTTTCGACCTCAAAAAGAAAAAGGGAAAAAGGGATAGAAGTTGATAGCCGGAGATCCTACGGTGAAACATTTGAAAGTAAAAAAATGATTGATCAGGAGTTAGTTTTCAGTTTTACTTACAAAATTTAATGTGGAAAGAATCTTTAGATCGATATTTCTACTTGAATTCTACCCCCTTCCAGTCCTAAACTTAGATCCTTTTTGGGGCTGAATGCACTAATTTCTCCAAGAGGTAGGAGAAGTCAATCTAGCACAATTTTTTTTCCCTTGGCTTTAAGGGGAGGAAAAAAATTAAAAAAAGGAAAGAATAAGAGCATCTGGAAAAAAACGATTGATTTCTATCAATAGGCCGGCTAAAAAACTGACGCATAAAATAGCTAACACAGGCGCTGTGGAAAGATAGGTCTTTAGATCTTGCATTGTTAATTCTCCTTATTGATCATAATGTGTAAGTGATTCAACCATATCAATAGTTATGAATCCTAGAGAAAACTCGGAACTGATGAATATATATAATGTGATCCGGGCTGTGGTCCTATTTATAGAAAAGGAAAAAGATGTTTCATCACCATAATTAATAGTGATATTCTAGATAATAGACCCTACATGTATAAAGTCTTTTCACTCACGAGACCGAAGAGAAATGAAGGTGGAAAAATGTGGGAAACAGATTTCGAATTCTATAAAATAAAATTAAAATAATATTGTCTAATGATTAGAAGGGATGTAGCGCAGCTTGGTAGCGTGTTTGTTTTGGGTACAAAATGTCGCAGGTTCAAATCCTGTCATCCCTACCTTTCCCTTCTTTTCTATGGAAAGAAAGGAATGAAAGATCATTTGATATCGATTCGACGGGAACATCAAATAATTGAATCGTATCAGATGCGAAACTGTTTTGCTCTAAGAGTATCAACAAAAGGTATTTTTACTTCATCTCCGAATATTAAAGAAAGCGCTCTTAGTTCAGTTCGGTAGAACGTAGGTCTCCAAAACCTGATGCCGTAGGTTCAAATCCTACAGAGCGTGATTCTGTTCCTATCAAATCCAACCCTCAAAATTATCGATAATTCATTCCAACTGGAACGAGCAATGGAATCTGACCTCCCAGGAAAAGTAGGAGGCCAATGAAATTGGAGGATATTCCAGGATCAAATATCCAATTGATCACCACGTCGGTATTGTGAATATGCAGTTACGAATAATCCGGCCAAAGTTATAGGAATTAGACCTAACACAATTCCGGATGGCAAAGCCTCAATCATTTCTATTCAACGGAATAAGTAGGGATAATAGCTATACTGGATAGTACCCTTAATTTGCTATGAATCTCAATGATCAGAAATTTATATAGAGGGAATAAACAAAATTATTGAAATTGAAATAGTGAACTGAGAGGGTTTCCCCTTCCTTCATTTTGAATAAGTTGTATCTTGCTCGAACTAATGAATAGGACTAGGGTTAAAATGATAGAAGCCAATAAGAAACCGAAATAACTAATTATAGTAGGCGTGGAAGGACTGAATGAAATATGGTTTATACATATCTTCATGAGACAATTACCTAAATTTTGCTTTTCGTAACCTTGAGATCAGAATACAAAAGATCAATTGTCCCAATTCGTACCAATTCAGGATCCTATATCTACTATAGGATATGTATGAATGAACATGGATGAGAGGAGATCTATAGTAGAAATCTCTTCATTATCCTAGCATTCATCGAGCAACTAATGAATAGCACCGGCAAACCCCTTCACAAATTGTCGAATGTAATCTTCTTACAGGGTGAATGAATTATCAATCAGTATGATTGGATCACCTGGCATTATCTTTTTACAGTAGCTATCGGTCCAGAGACTGGACCGGAAGAAAACTCTCCACAGACATAGCCAAAGTTTTGTGAATTTCACGTTTAGGTGTAAGAAAGAATATGAATATCCAGTTTGTCCTTTCATTTCTCGATCTTATTGATCCAATCATTCGACCCTCTAGACGGATTAGGGTTTTTCAATATTAATTATTAGAGCGAGTAGAGCCCGATATTACAGAAATTCCACCTATTGCAAAGATTAACTTGTAATTTCACATACCTAAAATTGACTAGGTTCTATTGCACTATCCACTTGGTTTTATCTAATAAGTAACACCTACTCGTTAATACAAGGTACTATATAATAAGTCTGTGGCATAACTCCATCTGTGCCGGATACTATTGGAAAAGCAACATACATCTGCGTAGCACCAAAGATCCCCGTGCAATTTGAATTACTGGGTTCATCTACACGGGCATAATGTCATGTCGGAAAGAATAATATTCTGGATGAGTTTTATTGATAGTGATTGATATCCTTTGCAAGCGGCACTCATCCTCTTTTTCGGTTCTAAAGCCACCCGTATGCAGAAGCTAATTCCAATCGAAAATTTCCACTATGCTATTGTTACAACATCGATTGAGGGAGTTGGGGTTCCTTACGCCCGGACGGACCTCGGAACATGCAATATTCTCTTCTTTCTGTTGGGATTTAGTCGACCAAACAGAGATAGAATAACTGCTGGCAGGAACAGAATCATTCTATCCCGTTCCTTCTCGATACTCATCAAAATTGTATTGCTGTGTCAGAAGAAAGCTAGCTATACTGGTCCAGTAGACTTTAAAGATACCCTTGGTATAACATTGACAATCGAACAAGGATTGGAGAAGATATCAGTAGTTTTCCATTTCCTGATCTCTATCTTTCATGGGATCAATTCCCCCTTGACTGACTTTACAATAATATATGGAGCTGAGCATGTCTGGGAATACGGGAGAACGCTCCTTTGCTGACATTATTACTAGTATTAGATACTGGGTTATCCATAGCATTACCATACCTTCTCTATTCATTGCAGGTTGGTTATTTGTAAGCACGGGTTTGGCTTATGATGTGTTCGGGAGCCCCCGGCCAAATGAGTATTTCACAGAAAGTCGACAAGAGGTTCCATTAGTAACTGGCCGTTTCGATCCGTTAGAGCAACTCGATGAATTTACTAGATCTTTTTAGGAGGCACTAATGACTATAGATAGAACTTATCCAATTTTTACAGTTAGATGGTTGGCCGTTCACGGGCTAGCTATCCCTACAGTTTTTTTCTTGGGATCAATATCGGCAATGCAGTTCATCCAACGATAAACTCTATACTAAAAGAAGAGGAAGTATGTAGATATGACACAACCGAACCCGAACGACCAAAATGTTGAATTGAATCGTACCAGTCTCTACTGGGGGTTGCTACTAATTTTTGTACTTGCTGTTCCATTCTCCAATTATTTTTTCAATTAGGAACAATGATAATATTATCACTCCATTCGAAGAGATCCAATACGCATAATTATCTATGCTATGACTGTTTATGTCTCGAGTATGACCACTTAAGAAAATGTGAAAGGGAGTAAGAGAAATGGCCGATACCACTGGAAGGATCCCTCTTTGGTTGATAGGTACTGTAACTGGTATTATCGTGATTGGTCTACTGGGTGTCTTTTTCTATGGTTCATATTCCGGATTAGGGTCATCCCTATAGTAGGGGAAATGCACTTACTGTGGGAAATAGTATACATGCGAAAGTGAAAAATCGATAAGGCCTTACCCTTCTTTGAAGGGTAAGGCCTTATCGAAATCTCTTTTTGAGATTCTTTCTATATTAATCTGAATTAGAAGATTCGTACAAATAAAATGACTCTGTCATTTACTTCATTCAATGACTTTCAGTCAAGTGATGAGCCAATCTATTCTTCCGCTATATGATCGTAAAAAATTTGGATCGATCAAATTTAAATATCTGTCGAAGGAACAACAGAAAAACAGAGAATATTAAGTACTAAATATTTGCTCATTTATCTGATGGAAGATTATGCTAAGTTTTTGTAAAACCCGAACTATGAGAATCTAAATGTGCATATAGAATATTTTCTTCTATTTTTTTTGCTTACAAAATAAAAGAGGAGGAAAAACACCTTTTATTCATTTTCTCTCATTAGGAACAAACCCTATCAAAAGTTTTATAGGTTTTTTTTTATGAGTGATATTGCCCCTTACTTGTCTGCTCTTCCTTCTTTAGGAATTTTAAGTATAACGTACAAAATAATCTTCAAATTACGAAGGAATTGACGAATAGGACAAGATCGGAAACCCAATTAGTTCTTCGAATAATGAAATAGGAGAATGGGATCAGAGAAAATAGGAATCTTCTCCAAGATTGCTTAGTTATTCTCCTCATCTCTCCTCCCTACGATCTATCTCTATTTTCCGGATCGTTTGGACAAGGAAAGGAGGGAATGGCATGTATATAGTACACGATATAGCATATCGGGGATCGTTCAACAAGTTTATCTGTTCCAGTGCTTATGGAGTCACTCCCTATTTAAAATTTATTCCAATTTAGATCTAAATGAACATTTTATCAAGAATATATAAGGGAGAAGAAGGATAAAAGGCTCCGAAGGGGTATTCATTTTTGAATCAATAAGTAAACTTCATGTTCAAAAATCTATGGACCTAAAGATTCATCTCGGCCAATTGAACTTTCTCAAATTGTTTCTTCTTAAGGACCAAAAATATCTGTGCCAGAATGACAGATGCTAAGAATAATAAAAGACCTTTAACACGTAATGGATCTTGAAGTACTATCTCTGCATCTCCTTGACCAAATCCACCCAAATTAGGGTTATTCGTTAATGGCTGATCGACCTTGATCAATTCGCCTTCTGAAATAAGAAGCTCCGGTCCTGGAGGTACAATGTCAACCACTTGCCCACCGTCTGATGTATTATCGATAGTTATCTCATATCCACCCTTTTCTTTACGTAAAATTTTGCTCACTCTTCCTGTTGCTGAAGCACTATAGACCGTATTGTTGCTCTTACTCCCGTCGGGATAAATTTGTCCTCTTCCTCTATTACCACCCACATATATGGGATATTTCAGGAAGTGAGCTTCTTTATCAGTAGAAGGATCTGGTGAAAGGATGGGGAACACAAGTTCACTATATTTTTGACCGGGAACAGGACCTATTACAATAATGTTTTTTTTATTGGGACGATAGTTCTGAAAATAAAGATTACCCGTCTTTTGTCTAATCTCAGGGGAAATACGATCCGGAGGGGCTAATTCAAAGCCCTCGGGTAAAATTAGAACAGCTCCTACATTTAAAGCCCCTTTTTTGCCATTAGCAAGAACTTGTTTCATCTGCATATCATAGGGGATCTTAACAACTGCTTCAAATACGGTATTGGGAAGCACGGACTGTGGAACCTCAATATCCACAGGTTTTTTTGCCAAGTGACAATTGGCACATACAATACGTCCAGTGGCTTCTCGGGGATTTTCATAACCCTGCTGTGCAAAAATGGGATATGCATTCGAAATGGATGTCCGAGTTATGATATGTATCATGACCAGGACGGAAATTAACCGAGTCATCTTTTTCGCCCATTCATAAGTATTTCTATTTTGCATGGTTCAATTATTGGTTCCAAATCATTTTTTGGGTGAGAGTAGGTAGCTATCATAGTTACCTGTCAAAAATTCTGCTACTATATTGATTCAACCAAACCTAAAAATAATAAATCGGAAGTCTCGCACCAGGAGAAGAATGAAGGGGAGGAATAGCTAATTCCTGAACACGGAAAACACTTTATTATTCTGTTTAAATTGTTTCGGTCGGAGAAAACAACCTACCTATTCTTTATTCATTCATCGAATGATAAATTACTACAAGTGAAGGAGATATACGATTGAAACGACGGAAGATCCAATATTTAAGAATCGTATCTAAGATGACTGGAAAAGTTGAAACAAGACCAGATATGATTCGTTCATTATGGGCAAATCCATAACTTTCGGAGATCGAATCGATCATCAGTTCCCAACCATGGGGTGAATGAAACCCAATACATAGATCGGTTGCTAAAAGAATTAGAAAAGCTTTCATTGTATCGCTCAGACTATAGAAGAATTCTTGGATCCAAGAATTGATAATAGCGAGTTTATTCTTACCCAGAATGATATAAGCACTTATAAAAGCAAAACCTATTAGATTTGTTAATAAATGTGATATTATCTGGATACAATCTTCATTGTACATTTCGACCAATTGGATCGTTTCTTTGTGAATCTCTATACGAAGAGATTGTGAATGTGTTCCCAAAGAATCTTCCACCATTCTTTCTAACAAGAATAGTTCTTCTATTTTCTCAAATCTTCCCAGAGCATTTTGTTCCTGGAGATAATCAAAAATTTTCTGAGATTTAACCGTATTCCACCAATTTGTAACCCAAGGCTCCAAACCTTTCCGTAATGAAATAGGAATTACCCAAGGCAGTACTACTAAACATGCAAGATATCGTAGGGAAGCTGATGCTTTATATTCGGACACTTCCAATTCGTGAATCGCTAACGAACCTGATTCACTTGTCAGTTCTGTCCGAAATCTAGACAAAGTACGAGTGATAGAATGAGGTATGGGATCCATAGATTGATCTATTGTGTAATTGTTTGATCCCGATCAAAAAAATATCCTCGGGAAAAAAGTAAAAGGTTTGTTAAAAATGGGTGAGACGGAGCATAAGGAGATCATTCCAAATAATTTATATCTGGACCAATTATCTATTCATTTTTTTCATCTTATTCTTTTTTAGAAGAATAACTTGAAGTAACATAAGTCTTATTCATTGCCAAGATCCTTTGAATCCTGATCACTAGATCCTTTACGAATATTTCCCCAGTTATCTCCAAAGATGACAAACGCTCTTGAAAAATGAGAGAACGACAAAAAATCATAATTGGATCGTGATGATAGTAAAAAAGCGTTTTAGTTTTAGGGAAACCGGACCACTCTATCTAGTAATTGTTGTTTCTGATACATCATATTCATCTACTGGTACCAGTTCTATTTTAACTTATTGCTTTTTCTATATTACCTCTTTCTATACTATTTCATAAAAATAGTATATTGTTCGTAAAGATCCTATATCGTTCCATTTTCATACAATGAAATATTTATTGAAATTTCCTGATATTTATTCATGTTCCTTTATCCTCGACATATATTCAAATGTTTTTACATTTGAATGTATGTCGAGGATAAAGACACCCCCGATTTCAAAACCCTTCAATGGATACACGCAAGAAACGGGCTGATTCAGCGGCTTTCTGTTCGATCTCCCTTAGGTTCACATTATCACCAGTACGAGTTAAAGGAATGTCTTGTCGGCCCTTTATTTCCATATAAAGAACACGACGAGGGGAAATACCTTCTTGAATTTCCATTTTGATCATCTGAATATCCTTCATAAGAAATCGTGGGAAAATACGACGATTTATTCCGGGAAATCCCCAACGAAAAAGACATACAATTCCTTTTTTTTTATCGAACTTATTATAGCCACTACCCACATTGAACAAAATTGTGCACCACAGATAAGAGCTAATGAACAGACCTGCAATACCATAAAAACACATTACAATTCCTTGTGGAACAAAGAGTATTTGCTGAGATGACAATAGGGGTATCAGGTTCTCACCAAAATAACTCGAGATCCCGACTAGGAAAAATCCTAGTGAACCCAGAAAGAGGATACAAGCCCAAAAGAAATTACTTCTTTTTCGAGACCCTGTTATAGGTTCTATCCAGAGCCATTTGGATCGACGATTCATAAAAAATTGTATTCAATTCCATCCTATTGAAGTTGAGGGAATAGCCAACTTTTTTATCCTTTGGTTCCCAAACTCTTATGAACTATCTATATAGATAGATAAATTTTCAGTTAAGTCAGCCAAGTTTGTCTTCTTGTCCATTCTTACCATCCATTTCAAATGGGTCCTTCCCTAATTTATCAATTTTAGAAACAACATTGGATCAGTGGAGTATAAATATCTCCTGGAATAGATATCTATACCGTATGAAAAAAATAAAACCAACCACATTAACATATTGACCCATACCTATTTATTGACATATGTGTAGATCCTATCTGTATATGTATATGAATATGTATATTCATATTCATAAATATCCATATTCATATACATATAATTTGGATATTTATACCTATTTTGTGTCTATAAGAGTTCTATCTTATATCATCTAAAATAGATATAGATATCCTATCTGTTCTGCAATTGAAAGATCTAAACCTATTTATTAAATCTGATTTGATCAGATTCATAAAATCTCGTCATTCTGAATATACAGATGAGAAAGAACCATTGTAATTGCCGGAAGTAATAAGCCGACTAAAGGCACCAAAATAGAGGGTAGGATAGGGAGTAGGTTAGGGAGTAGGTTAGGAATTATCATAGAACGAGTACCTTACTTAATCAATGAAATGTTTATCCATATTACAAAGAATAATTATAAGGTCAAATAAGTGATGGGACCAAATAAGCGGTCCCTTTCGTCCCTCTTCATAGAATACATGTATGCAAGTGTTCGTTGTTCCTTTCTCCGTCTCTCCCGAAAAGACTAAAAAAGCATTTCCAGTTGGGGCAATTTTTTTTTTTTTTTTTAATAAGATCTCGATGAGTTCAACAATGAGTTCTATATTACAACATAGAGATCCATTAGAACACTTACTATATAAGTAAAATAGTGGAAGAACATGAATCCTGACCAAAATTTATCTGATTTCTGAAAGTGGAGAATTGGCTATATGGATTGTTAGTATAGGCTCGAGGATCAAAAATTGTTAATAAGAAGGGGGTGAAAAGCAATTCTCTCCTTCGCCGCGATAAGAAACTGTATCACTGTCACTTCCGTTACAAGGAACTCGATTTGATCCTTTTTCCTGATAAGGCAACCGTTCACTTTTTTTTTTTCTTTTTCTTTATTTACAAGGAAGACCGTAAAACGTAAAACCAAAATAGTTCACTCAGAACACCTTTTAAGAGATTACGTGGAACGATTAGATCAAATAAACCATGACCAAATAAATGCTCAGTCACCTGAAAATCTTCAATCACTTTCTGACCTAATGTCTGTTCGATTACTCTTTTACCTGCAAATGCAATGTACGCTTTAGGTTCGGCAATAATAATATCTCCCAACATGCCAAAACTAGCAGTCACTCCACCAGTTGTCGGTGACGTCAGAATCGATATATATAACAACTTTTTCTCCTTCTGATGAATATATAATGCAGAAGCTATTTTAGCCATTTGCATTAAACTAAAACTTCCTTCTTGCATACGTGCTCCTCCGGAAGCACACACCAAAATTAATGGAAGAGATTCCGCGGTAGCGCGCTCGATCAGACGGGTTATTTTCTCACCTACTACAGAGCCCATACTACCTCCCATGAACTTAAAATCCATAACTCCGAGTGCGATAGTAAGACCATTTAATTGACCTATGCCTGTTTGAATAGCATCAGTTAAACCTGTCTCTATTTGATAGAAAGTGATATGATCCTTATAAGATTCATCCTCAGAATTAAGATTATCAGAATGAGAAGGTTCATTCTCAGAATAAAATTGAAGAACATCTAGAGTGTACATGTCTTCATCCATAGGACGCCAAGTGTCACGATCAATTGGAAGTTCTATTCTATCTGAACTATTCATTTGCAGATAATATCCACATTCTTTACAAACACTTTGATTCTCTCTCAAGAATCTGAGATATAGCAAGTTCTCGCAATTATCGCATTGAGCCCATAACTTCTTAATTTTAGCGTAATCAATACTTTTATTATTGTTTTTATCCGTCTCATTGGCATCCTTACTATCCCTTTCGACCGAATTTTTTAGTAATGCAGTTATTTTACGCTTGTCTTCGAACCACTCCTTTATAGACATAGAGTTTTCCTTCCATATAGAGGTGAAAATTGTTACTTTTACTATCTTATTTTGTATGAAGAGAAGTCGTATAAGTATAAATACAATGATGAAAATTATTAATCAATAGTGGAATGAATCATTGGGAAATAAATTCCATTCATTATTGATTAGGAATCTGAAGTATCGATCCGGGATTATGATAGAATACTTTATTCTATTATAAAGAAAGATTCTCTCCTATACCGCGATGAAAAGGAATTTTCATTTAAAATACAACATCTTTTGGGCTAGAAGGGATTTGAACCCTTGACTTCACGGTCCGGAACCATGAGCTCTGATCCACTGAGCTACCAACCCTATCGAATGATCTATAAGATCATTGTAAAGGATGAATAGGATTCGTCATCGAATGCTTGACCAAAAAAAATTTTCAACTCTGTTTGAGATATTTAACCTTGGAAATATCTATATATCAATATCTACATAGATATTGATATATAGATATTAATATATGGAAATTCCAGATATTAATATCTGAAATCCCATATCTCCGCTCACGATTTGGACTAATATTTGGGGTAGTAGTAAAAGCCGAGTCCGATTGGTAGAACGAAAGTCACTGGATTACAAGCGATCAATCACATCAAATTCAAATTTGATCTCCTTCCATATTTCACAAGCAGCAGCTAGTTCAGGACTCCATTTACAAGCTTCACGGATCACTTCATTACCTTCACGAGCAAGATCACGTCCTTCATTACGAGCTTGTACACAAGCTTCTAGAGCAACCCGATTAGCTACTGCACCAGGTGCATTTCCCCAAGGATGTCCCAAAGTTCCCCCACCAAACTGTAGTACGGAATCATCCCCAAAGATCTCGGTCAGAGCAGGCATATGCCAAACGTGAATACCTCCTGAAGCTACGGGCATAACACCTGGCATAGATACCCAATCTTGAGTGAAGTAAATACCACGACTTCGATCTTTTTCGATAAAATCATCACGCAGTAGATCAACAAACCCTAAAGTTACGTCTCGTTCCCCTTCAAGTTTACCTACTACAGTACCGGCGTGAATATGATCTCCACCGGACATACGCAATGCTTTAGCCAGTACCCGGAAATGCATACCATGATTTCTTTGTCTGTCAATAACTGCATGCATCGCGCGGTGAATGTGAAGAAGTAGGCCGTTGTCTCGGCAATAATGAGCCAAAGAAGTATTTGCGGTAAAACCTCCCGTCAGGTAGTCATGCATAACGATAGGAACTCCCAATTCTCTTGCAAATACTGCCCTTTTTATCATTTCTTCACATGTACCTGCAGTAGCATTCAAATAATGTCCCTTAATTTCACCCGTCTCAGCCTGAGCCTTATTAATTGCTTCCGCACAAAAGACAAAACGATCTCTCCAGCGCATGAATGGTTGGGAATTTACGTTCTCATCATCCTTAGTAAAATCGAGTCCACCACGGAGACATTCGTAAACTGCTCTACCATAGTTTTTGGCTGATAGACCCAATTTTGGTTTGATAGTACATCCCAATAAAGGACGACCATATTTGTTCAATTTATCTCTTTCAACTTGGATACCATGAGGTGGACCCTGAAAAGTTTTGGAATAAGAAGGGGGAATCCGCAAATCTTCCAAACGTAGAGCCCGTAGGGCCTTGAATCCAAATACATTACCTACAATGGAAGTGAACAAGTTAGTAACAGAACCTTCTTCGAAAAGGTCTAAGGGGTAAGCTACATAGGCAATAAATTGAGTCTCCTCTCCAGGAACGGGCTCGATGTCATAGCATCGCCCCTTGTAACGATCGAGACTAGTAAGTCCATCGGTCCAAACAGTGGTCCATGTACCGGTGGAAGATTCAGCAGCTACTGCTGCTCCCGCTTCTTCAGGTGGCACCCCGGGTTGAGGAGTTACTCGGAATGCTGCCAAGATATCTGTATCTTTGGTCTGATATTCAGGAGTATAATAAGTTAATCTGTAATCTTTAACACCAGCTTTGAATCCGACACTAGCTTTAGTCTCTGTTTTTGGTGACATAGGTCCCTCCTTTATTAATAATTATTTCTCGCAAGGACGAGGTCTGCTCGACATGGACCGAACGTAAACAATCAATTTTTACAGAAATATCCTACAAAAAGTCGTCCGTTATTGGGGTGCTAGATACACTCTCATTGTATAATGTTCTTTATGTATGACGCAACCCAATCTTTGCTCTTGAAGTTCTTCCTCCATGGATTGACCCGAGAACCTTTCAGTGGTTAAACTAGTTCATGAATGAAATCAAGGAACCGAATTGACCTTTGACCATAATGGTGCGAATTGTCCGAAAATACATATACAGATGTGCGTATGAAGAGAAGAGATAATGATCAATGAGAGAAAGGTCATGAATATCAAGTTTCATATTTCACAGATGATCTGGACATAATTTTGAAGTATTTTCGGTTTTAGTTATGGAGAAATTGGTTCTAGTTATAGATAAATCGAATACTTCCTCATGATCCTTATTCATATCCATCTACCTACTTCATATTCCAAATATGGATGAATTTAAACTTTTCAATAAAGTTGGATTTTACCAAGGTGGTAACTTCCATTTATTATTTACTGGTCTGATCGACCCAATATGGAACATTTTTTTTTATTGATGATATTGGCAAAATCATATTTATATATTCTTCATGGAAATTATTTCCATTTTTGTATGAGAAAAAATCCTCTTGTTCTTGGGGTTTCCGCACGTGTAGAAAAAAATGTGGGACGTATTGCTCAAATCATTGGCCCAGTACTGGATGTCTCTTTTCCTCCAGGTAATATGCCTAATATTTACAATTCATTGATAGTTAAGGGTCAAAGTACAGCCGGTCAAGAAATTCAGGTTACTTGTGAGGTACAACAATTATTAGGAAATCATAAGGTTAGAGCTGTAGCTATGAGTGCTACAGATGGTTTGACGAGAGGAATGAGAGTGATTGACACGGGAGCTCCTCTAAGTGTTCCAGTTGGTGGAGCTACTCTCGGACGAATTTTCAATGTTCTTGGAGAACCTGTCGATAATTTGGGTCCTGTAGATGCTTGCATAACATCTCCTATTCATAGACCTGCTCCCGCCTTTACAGAGTTGGATACAAAATTATCCATCTTCGAAACAGGCATTAAAGTAGTAGATCTTTTGGCTCCTTACCGCCGTGGGGGAAAAATTGGTTTATTTGGAGGAGCTGGAGTGGGTAAAACAGTACTCATTATGGAGTTGATCAACAACATTGCTAAGGCTCATGGAGGGGTATCTGTATTTGGAGGAGTAGGAGAACGTACCCGTGAAGGGAATGATCTTTACATGGAAATGAAAGAATCGGGAGTAATTGATGAACAAAAAATATCAGAATCAAAAGTGGCTCTGGTCTATGGTCAGATGAATGAACCACCGGGAGCTCGCATGAGAGTCGGTTTAACTGCTCTAACCATGGCCGAATATTTCCGAGATGTCAATGAGCAAGACGTACTATTATTTATTGATAACATCTTCCGTTTTGTCCAAGCGGGATCAGAGGTATCTGCCCTATTAGGCAGAATGCCTTCCGCCGTGGGTTATCAGCCAACTCTTAGCACGGAAATGGGTTCTTTGCAAGAGAGAATTACTTCCACAAAAAAGGGATCCATAACCTCGATTCAAGCAGTTTATGTACCTGCTGACGACTTGACCGACCCTGCTCCTGCTACGACATTTGCACATTCAGATGCTACTACCGTACTATCGAGAGGATTAGCTGCGAAGGGTATCTATCCAGCAGTGGATCCTTTAGATTCAACATCTACTATGCTCCAACCTTGGATCGTAGGCGAAGAACATTACGAAACTGCACAAGGGGTTAAGCAAACTTTACAACGTTATAAGGAACTTCAAGACATTATAGCTATTCCTGGACTGGATGAATTATCGGAGGAAGATCGTTTAATCGTGGCAAGAGCAAGAAAAATTGAACGTTTCCTATCACAACCCTTTTTCGTAGCAGAGGTATTCACAGGTTCCCCGGGCAAATATGTGGGTCTCATGGAAACAATTAGAGGTTTTCAAATGATCCTTTCTGGAGAATTAGATGGTCTTATCGAACAGTCTTTTTATTTGGTGGGTAATATTGATGAAGCTACCGCGAAGGCTATAAACTCCAACATGGAAAGTTAATTCTGAAAATGACCCTAAATCTTCGTGTACTGTCTCCTAATCGAGTCATTTGGGATTCAGAAGTTAAAGAAATAATTCTATCTACTAATAGTGGTCAAATTGGCGTATTACCCAATCATGCTTCACTTGTGGCAGCTGTAGATATAGGAGTTATGAAAATACGTCTCAATGGGCAGTGGTCCACTATGGCTATGATGGGCGGTTTCGCCAAGATAGACAGTGATAGAATCACTATATTGGTAAATAATGCAGAGAGAGATGTTGACATCAATCCCCAAGAAGCCCAGGAAAATTTTCGAATAGCTAAAGCTGACTTAGCTCGAGCCGAAGGCAAAAGACAAGCAATTGAGGCTGATTTAGCTCTGAAAAGGGCTAGAACACGATTAGAGGCTATCAATGCTAGCCCCCCCGTCTCTAATTAACATTTTCTATAATGATCTGAAAAATGGATTCAATGTTCCGCCTCGATCCAAACACGTGGAGTAAAACTTATTAGATACCATTGAAAACTCGATGGCATCTAATAAGTTTACCTACTATTGGATTTGAACCAATGACTCTCGCCGTATGAAAGCGATACTCTAACCACTGAGTTAAGTGGGTCATTTATTCTCATAGGTAGAGTTGGATTTATAAACGATTCTAAATCGAAATCGAATTAAATGTATAGACAATGTATGTGTCCCTGGCACAGATCGAACTTATTGGAACGTATTGGATCATAGTATTGGATCATGAAATATCTACCTTGACATAAAGTGATCCATCTGGTTAGTATAGTAGTGTATCACCAAGACTGGCAAGGAAGGGCTATAGCTCAGCAAGGTAGAGCACCTCGTTTACACGTGCGCCAATGGTTTTCGGGAGAGTTTATCGATTCGTCCGATCCACGAAATAGATTCTATGTGAAATAGTCTTACTCTATAAATTTGTTTCTCTGGGGAACAATAGCATGACAAAGATGAAGTTCGATCTGATTCGAATTACGGATCTAATTGATATGGTCAATCCCAGCTCTGTTCAATGCCAGGCATAATGAGTATAATACGGGGACCTCAAAATATATTCTTTTCGCTCTATGAACTTTTAGGTGTATGAAGTGTCATATTTTACTTTTGGAGCGATAGAAGAGACTCTATTTGAGTCAATCTATGCCCGAGCAAGGCAGACCTACGTCAAAGAAACCTTTTGAATAACTTTGGGATTGCTTCCGAAGGGTAAGAATTTGGAGCACACGGAGCCATATTAGTATCTTACCGGAAAGAGGAGAATGGCAGACTAACCGATCTTTCCATCAGTTAATGAAAGAGCCCAATGCGAGAAAATGCATGTTGGGTTCTTGGAACAGTTCAAATTATTTTGATAATAAGAACTTTGATCTGTTCTACCGAGAAGGTCTACGGTTCGAGCCCGTATAGCCCTATACATTCCACTAAGTGATACTATTTATATATATCCCCTCATAGTCCGTCCCTATGACTTGGCCTTGAAAAGTCTTTCAGATCATATCAATCTCATGTCCTTATCGAGATCGATGGATGGGAACGTTGGACCAGAGCAGGCATATTAGTACTTTGGATCGAGATTGATCCGATACCAGATGATCAAACCTATAAACTATTTTTATTTTTTTTTATCGCTAGTTCTCTCGAATATCATATGTTCCAAGCAATCCATAGAGCAGTCAAAGCATCGATCGGACATGTGACTTTTAGCTCCATCCAAACGCAACGGATTGGGGTTGAACAAAATTTCCGTTCAATCGAAAATCCCGGATGTATCTATCCCTTTGCTAAATATCGGGGCGAAGATCTTGATCAACTAGGATTCTCTACAATAAGTTATGTGCGGTAAATCGAGCCTATTTTTGAACCATAGAAGTGGCAAGTACGACGGATATTCCGAATACCTGGGCAGATAAATTCTATGGAGTTGATCCATCCTAGCTAAAGGCGAACCTTTGGTTCGTTCTCTTTCTTCACCTAAGATCATCACATGGTTTACCCAAGATTTTCATATTGGGACAAACACTCTTCCTTGCCTCTAGTTCCGTTCTGGTAACATATCACAAAAATGCAATCTACCGGCTATGCATATTAGATCTACATCTGGACCAACGTTTGCTTTAATCTACCTCACCATTTTATAGAATACACATATTTCATGGAATGCGTTCTGGAACAAACAATAGAATAAAGAAGTCTGTTGGGTTGGGATGGGACGAAAGAAAGAAACTATTACCCCTTGTCCAGAAATTATGTGGACAGCGACCCAAAAGAAGCTGCTTTCTGCCCCGTTACAAATAGATCTCTACTCGACAATAGATCTGTCCGAAATGATTTTATATCATTGTGAGATGAGTGGGCTCATCTCATAACGAACTTATATGTGAAAGATTTGATACGTTCCACAGATCGATTGACGCCTACCAATTCTGTTCGCTTGACCTAAACTTTCAAACGAATTAACTGAAAGACAACAATCAATTTTATATTTGATTCATCAAATGTTCACTATCTCCGTCGGTAGATGAGCCTTTAAATTTGTATCTTTGTCCCATAACCTGCATAATAATATAACAAAGAACTTGATTGTATCCTAACCGTGCATGTAAGATAACAAAATTTTCCAGATTGGAAAAACCTATACCTTCTAATACGAGAAGGAAGGATACAAGTTCAAATGGTCTAGATTCATCGAATCTGAATATATGATAAGCAAATAGGGTCGAACTTGTCGACACAGCCACAACCTTGATCATTTTAAACAACGATTCTCCGGTCAAATACCCTGCCCAGAATTGTTCAGATGGACAAGATCTTAGTATCAAGATAAAACATACGATAAATATCGAGATAGATCTCGATCTATTCCATTTACACCGAACCATTTTAATGGTTATGGCCGTTCGTTACAACTCGAATAACGTGGGATCTACCGAACCAATCTGAAAAACTGTATTAGTTTAAAATCTAATAGGGAAAAACAATAATTATCGCCCATGAGTGAATAGACAAAGGATCGATACGAAAGAAGAAATATTCTTCTTTCACGTTCAAAAGAACGGAGGGAAGATGGGATCGGGATATTTCTCCGGGAGAAATACAAAATACTTCATATTTATCACATATTTGATAATAAGCCATACAACTTGTGCGAGAGTTGAGAGTTAGTCATCGATCTTGCTTTGATCCCCTATCAGAGGTCACCGACCCACATAAGAACAAACGTTAGCTCATTTTTTATTCTTGGAAGAAATGACTGTAGATAGATAAATTGGGTTTTTCCGGGGCGGACGTAACCAAGTGGACCAAGGCAGTGGATTGTGAATCCACCACGCGCGGGTTCAATTCCCGTCGTTCGCCTCATAAAAGAAGATAAAAAACGGACTGGATCCGAATACGATTTGTTGTCATTTTCATATTTCGGTTAAAATATTTCTATCTATGTAATAGAAATGGACATCCGAGCCCTCTTTCTTCGTGGGAAACATGAGCCCTTTATCGGACTTGAACCGATGACTTACGCCTTACCATGGCGTTACTCTACCGCTGAGTTAAAAGGGCCCCCTCATCATATATGAATGAGTGAGTCTACTATGGTAGATGGACAACAAATTGGATATGGATGATCCATCTATCTTTATAGATATCAAGTTGAGAACATATATTATAGTAGCTCGTAGGGTAAGGATCGCTATACTGGAAACTCCGGGCTGAGCTGATACGAAGCGGATGGAGACAAGTTATGCCTGAGAGCATTTGCTGAAATATGTTCGTATTGCTAGAAGAGCCAAAGGCTCAACGGGTCAGGTCCTATTGCAATTACTTGAAATGCGTTTGGATAATATTCTTTTTCGATTGGGTATGGCTCCCACCATTCCCGGAGCTAGACAATTAGTGAATCATGGACATATCCGGGTCAATGACCATATGGTAGATATACCAAGTTACCCTTGCAAACCTCAAGATGTGATTACTATAAGAGATCAACAAAGATTGAGAGCTAAGAATATGGAGCCATTCCAGTTTATGGCTCTTTTTCTTCCTGTAAGAGTAAAATCTTTCTAAAATGAAAATGAATTAGAAAGAATTCAATTAAAAGAGGAGTTGAGCAAAAAAAATTCCTTGATAAAGAGAAAGAACAACCTAGAATTTATAAAACTAGAATGGATAGAATCCTTTCTTCTCTCTCTTCTATTTCCGAGAGAGAAGAAAGGAATTCCGGAATTTGGATTCAAATGTGGAAGGAAAGAAGTGACGGAATATCCGTCAATGGGATTGTGGCGTGTATAGTTTAGTGATACAGGTGGGTTTTATTCGTTACATTATCAACTTAAATAGTTAAAGGATATTTGGATGGATCAGAGATCCATCCAAAGCTCTATCTATAACTAAAGGGCCCGATACAACCATCAGAGTCAGAACAGTGAGCTGCGCAATAACTTCTAGATCCATTTGGTTTTCTTTCACYCTCCATCGACTGAATGTATGAACAAAATGTTGTCGGGATCAATCACTTTTCTTCTATTTTGTCTTCTTCGGACTCCTACCCATTGGTGTAGTTTCGATCAGGAACCTATGGCCTTGAGCAACTGATATCTTTACAATACAATAATACATAAAAAGATAGAGAACCCTTCAATATCTAGATAATAAAATTTGATACTGGAGAGAAATAAATGGACTAATCCATGTAACGCATTTAATCAAACTGATTGGGGAGGGAATGAAGATATGGTAATACAGGTTCAATTTTTGATAGCTTTTTTTCTTGCTTTTACAGCAGGTTTTCTAGCTCTCAAATTAGGTCAAGCACTGTATGACTGATTTTTTCTGCTTTTCTTGGCCATCGGCCAAGAAAAGCAGAAAAAATCAGTCATACAGAACTATTTTTAACGAAAAGAACAATACGATTGACTGGATTGTTCTTTATCCAACTGAATAATGGCAATATTCATTATATTGCCGATACAATCTGTACATACTATGGTATACACCTTTACTCCACCATTCATTTTGTTACACATGAACTCTTCCATCTTGGAGAGATGGCTGAGCGGACTAAAGCGGCGGATTGCTAATCCGTAGTACGGATCATCCGTACCGAGGGTTCGAATCCCTCTCTCTCCGTTCGTCCACTATTGATCCTGAAAACGAATAACCCCGAATCTTTCTACGGAACGGAAAAGGCCCATTAACCTAGAGACTTCCTATTTTGACCTTTTTTTCATTGCATAGCACAAAATGATAAAGTTATCATTTTGACTGAGCATTTGAACTCAGTATTTTTTCCCGCAGTAAAGTATTACTGTTTATGGAACAGTAATAGCTCCACTCTTTAGTAGAAAAATTATATTTTTTTTCATCAAAAATTATATCTGACTTAGTCCATAAATTGCAAAGGTATCGTTCATGAACGAATGGAAGGATTAGAATATCTCGTTTCTTTCCTCTTTTTTTTATCAATATAAATGGGACCAATCCCTACATTGTGTATTGGTACATACAAAAGATAAAATATCTTTGCCTCTCCCTGCTATTTGAACAAAATTGTTTCAAACCTGTTCCATCATTAGCAATGTCCAAGTGAATAGATGTTCACTTTCGAGATGATCCGGGTCTAGCTCGATAACATGATCTCTTCCAATCCAATGTGAGAAAGTTACATAGTGTCTACTTTTTCCGATAAAGGGGTGTTTGCATGGGTTTGCCTTGGTATCGCGTTCATACCGTCGTATTGAATGATCCTGGACGGTTAATTTCTGTACATATAATGCATACAGCTCTAGTTGCTGGTTGGGCTGGTTCAATGACTCTGTACGAATTAGCAGTTTTTGATCCATCCGATCCTGTTCTTGATCCAATGTGGAGACAAGGTATGTTCGTTATACCTTTTATGACTCGTTTGGGAATAAAGGATTCATGGACTGGGTGGAACATCACCGGAGAAACTGTAATTAATCCCGGTATTTGGAGTTATGAAGGTGTGGCCGGGGCACATATCATGTTTTCTGGCCTGTGCTTTTTGGCAGCTATCTGGCATTGGGTATATTGGGATCTGGACATATTCTGTGATGAACGTACGGGAAAACGTTGTTTAGATTTGCCAAAAGTATTTGGAATTCATTTATTCCTCTCAGGAGTAGCTTGTTTCGGATTTGGAGCATTTCATGTAACGGGTTTGTATGGTCCTGGGATATGGGTGTCTGATCCTTATGGACTAACTGGAAAAATACAACCAGTGGATCCAGCATGGGGAGCTGAAGGTTTTGATCCTTTTGTTCCAGGAGGAATAGCTTCTCATCATATAGCAGCGGGTATTTTGGGTATATTAGCAGGTCTATTCCATCTCAGTGTTCGTCCTCCCCAACGTTTATACGTAGGATTACGCATGGGGAATATTGAAACGGTCCTATCCAGCAGTATTGCTGCTGTGTTTTTTGCAGCTTTCATTGTTGCTGGGACCATGTGGTATGGCTCCGCAACTACTCCGGTCGAATTATTCGGTCCCACTCGTTACCAGTGGGATCAGGGATACTTCCAACAAGAAATAGATCGACGGGTTCGTGCCGGTCTGGCCGAAAATTTAAGTCTATCAGAAGCTTGGTCCAAAATTCCCGAGAAACTCGCTTTTTATGATTATATTGGTAATAATCCAGCTAAGGGGGGGTTATTCAGAGCAGGTGCAATGGACAATGGAGATGGAATAGCTGTTGGTTGGTTAGGACACCCTATCTTCAAAGATAAGGAGGGAAATGAGCTTTTTGTACGCCGTATGCCTACCTTTTTCGAAACATTTCCAGTAGTTCTGGTGGACAAAGAAGGAATTGTGAAAGCCGATGTTCCTTTTAGGAGGGCAGAATCAAAGTATAGTGTTGAACAAGTAGGTGTAACTGTTGAGTTCTATGGTGGTGGACTTGACAGGGTCAGTTTTGGTGATCCTGCTATAGTTAAAAAATACGCTAGACGTGCTCAATTAGGTGAAATTTTTGAATTAGATCGTGCTACTCTAAAATCTGATGGTGTTTTTCGTAGTAGTCCAAGGGGTTGGTTTACTTTTGGACATGCTACATTTGCTCTCCTTTTCTTTTCTGGACACATTTGGCATGGTTCTAGGACCTTATTCAGAGATGTTTTTGCTGGTATCGACGCGGATCTGGATGCTCGAATAGAATTTGGAGCATTCCAAAAACTGGGAGATCCAACTACTAAAAGACAAGTGGTATGATATTGCTCCTATCTCTTCTCTAATAAATATTAGTACGAAAGCTATCTCCATAATTGTAAATTACGATCAAATCAAATCTATGGAAGCATTGGTTTATACATTCCTGTTGGTATCGACCCTAGGGATAATCTTTTTCGCTATTTTCTTCCGAGAACCACCCAAACTTCCGACTAAAGGGGGAAAATAATTTTTCTTCTCCAAATCGTCATTCTTTCTCTCCCATCAAAGAAAGAATGACCTTCCCTATAGGGAAGGTCATTCTTTCAATTAGTCCTCGTGATCCTCAAAAGGATCCCTAAGTTGTTTAGAGGGTTGCCCAAAGGCGGTGTATAGGGCATAACCAGTAAAGCTTACAAGTAAACAAGATATGGAGATGGTGACTAAGGTTGCAGTTTCCATTATTAGGTGATCCCAATATCATGGTATGTTTACCATATAATAACAAAGTTAACAGATCTCAACCAATACAATAGTTTCTATGGCTACACAGACCATTGATGATACTTCCAAAACCACGCCAAAAGAAACCCTTGTAGGAACGACCTTAAAACCGCTTAATTCAGAATATGGTAAAGTAGCTCCTGGATGGGGAACTACTCCTCTTATGGGTTTTGCAATGGCTCTATTTGCAGTATTCCTATCTATTATCTTGGAGATTTATAATTCTTCCGTTTTATTGGATGGGATTCCGGTTAGTTGGGGCTGAGGAACTCCAAAATTCACCTGGTGAGCTCTTGAAGAAAAAAAAGAACTGAGGGATTCAAACCCAGACCAAATAGTGGCTTTGAGTTTTTAGCTTATCTTGTTCCAATAGTTTGATCGTGTAATTACTTTTCTCTAAGGATTTTTGGAATATGGGTGTGCGACTTGTTGAAATCGATCCATATTTATAGTACAGAAGACCGATCTGTTATCTTCATCAAGATGGTCCTACCTCGTTGGATATTTCATTTCTAGAATATTGAATCTCTAGAGCACGAGGTCTATCATAGATATGTTCCGGAAGATCTGAACTATGGTTTGTACCTATCATTTCCTCGTCACCAGACTTCCAATAAAGAAATTGAAAGAGGTATTTCCTATAATAAATCGAAGGATCTATCCCCTCTCATAATTATGCTGATTATGACCAAAGAATGATATAGTATCTGATTTCTCTTAGTTAGCATATTTCGTCGAATGAGCGAAAATGAAAAGGTTATTACCCAGAGAACCTTTTGGGGATTTGATAAAATCATCGGGGTCTAATTGAAATCTGAGGTTTGGATTGATTCATCTATTGAGATCTCGACAAGATAATTCCTATAAATCGTCTATATTAGTTCTTTTCTAGGGAACTGATATCACACGAATAGGGTAAAAGATCGTTCAAAAGGCCTATAGTGATTTATCATAGGGATGAGCCGACTTGAAATTTTGGCACTTTTGAAAATTTTGGCACTATAGAGTCTTCTAATAGAAATGCTGGATTGTTTCGAATGATCTTCATTTCTCCAGCCGGTCAGGCAACGAACCCTCAAGTATCTCTTTTCCAAAATTTATTTATTCGTGTCCAAAAGCATTTGCGTGTTCTTGTTCAAGCCGTATGAAGGGAAATTCTCATGTACGGTTTTCAGAGGGGGAATTTAAGTTTACCTATCTCAATAAAGTATACGATCGGTTCGAAGAGCGTCTCGAGATTCAGGCGATTGCGGATGATATCACCAGTAAATATGTTCCTCCTCATGTCAATATATTTTATTGTCTAGGGGGGATCACACTTACTTGTTTTTTAGTACAAGTAGCTACTGGTTTTGCTATGACTTTTTACTATCGTCCGACCGTTACAGAAGCTTTTGCCTCTGTTCAATACCTAATGACCGAAGTTAACTTTGGTTGGTTAATCCGATCAATTCATCGATGGTCGGCAAGTATGATGGTTCTAATGATGATCCTGCACGTATTCCGTGTTTATCTCACAGGTGGATTCAAAAAACCCCGTGAATTAACTTGGGTCACAGGTGTAATTTTGGCTGTGTTGACCGTATCTTTCGGTGTAACTGGTTATTCTTTGCCCTGGGATCAAATTGGTTATTGGGCAGTGAAAATTGTGACTGGTGTGCCTGAGGCTATTCCTGTAATAGGATCTCCTCTGGTAGAATTATTACGCGGAAGTGTTAGTGTGGGTCAATCTACCTTGACTCGTTTTTATAGTTTACACACTTTCATATTACCCCTTCTTACTGCTGTATTTATGCCAATGCACTTTCTAATGATCCGTAAGCAGGGTATTCCAGGTCCTTTATAGAGAGGAAAGATAGATTGAAAATAACTATTCATAACTTATTGTTCCGAATAACGACAGTAATATATCATCGCCAGGAATATTTCTTATTCAAAAATGGAAATATCCATAGAAAAATATGGTCCTCGGATTTCTCCTTTCGATTTTGGAGTATTATTCATCCAATACAAACAAATAATTGGAGTAGATTCTCAGACGGAGAAGATGGATTATGGGAGTGTGTGACTTGAACTATTGATTAGGCCATGCAGATACTTTCTCCGATCTACCACATAAATATTTCTGATAAAATGTGTCTCTGTCCCAATTTCCTTATCAGAAATAGGAAGTTTAGCACCTGGGTGGAAAGGCATTGTTCAGTTTGTTCCAAGAGAATTCTTTCTATGATCGAATCCGAATCAGGAAGGGCTCCGTGAGATCCGGACAATGGGACAATATTTTCATATATTCAATAATTGGACTATATGACTTTACTTCTCCTTTTCATAGTGTGAAAATGCATCCATTTCCCTTGCATCCATTTCGATGGGAAAACTATTGGAGTGAAAGAAGGGATCTAAGGAAGGAGAGAGGCCGGATCAATAACAAGTCAATACCTTGTATGCTAAAAAACTTTTGAGGTCTATTCGTGGTGATAAACACAAATTACAAGGACTAAGATGGTCCAAAAGGCATATCGATCATGATCGAATTTGTGAGCTTACTTGGGTCATGAGCATTTAACTGGAATAATAAAATGACCAATGATGGATGATCATAGACATTATTAGTCCCTATTTTTCCAATTCGTCTTCCATCACGGGAAAAATAAGTGATATATACTTCCTCAGTTATTGTTCGAGCCGGATGATAAAAATTGGCATGTCCGGTTCTTTCGGGGGATAGATCCATAAAGATCTACTTATCCCAATAACAAAGAAACCTGACCTAAATGATCCTGTATTAAGGGCTAAATTAGCTAAAGGTATGGGACATAATTATTATGGAGAGCCCGCTTGGCCCAATGATCTTTCATATATTTTTCCAGTAGTAATTTTAGGTACTATTGCATGTACAATAGGTTTAGCGGTTCTAGAACCATCAATGATTGGTGAACCAGCAAATCCATTTGCAACTCCTTTAGAGATATTACCCGAATGGTATTTTTTCCCTGTATTCCAAATACTTCGTACAGTACCTAACAAATTATTAGGTGTCCTTTTAATGGGCTCAGTACCCGCGGGATCATTGACGGTGCCTTTTCTAGAGAATGTGAATCAATTTCAGAATCCATTTCGTCGTCCAGTAGCTACAACAGTATCCTTGATCGGTACTGCAGTAGCCCTTTGGTTAGGTATTGGGGCAGCGTTGCCTATTGATGAATCTTTAACTTTAGGTCTTTTCCAATTTGATCCAACTGTCGAATAAAAAAATATTTCAATTTTTTTATTCATATATCTAGGGAGTAGTTGCTTTAAGACAAATTATATCTCCCTAGATATACCCATCTTGTCAGATATTTCTTTCGAATATTCCACGAAAGAGAGAAGAGATATGTCAAAGATTCTCATGACTCTCCAAAAGAACTTGGGGAAAGGAAATGAAGAGATGAAATGAAACCAATTTATGAACCCGAAACTAATTCCTGGGTGGATCAATTGCAAAAAGTTTTTGTAGAACTTCCAATACCTGTTCGACAGATTCCTTCCCGAAGTTTTCAATTCTCATTAGATCTTCTCGACTGTAATTTAAGAGGTCCAATAATGTATGTATATTGGCTCTTCTGAGGGAGTTATAGATTTTGGTGGGTAACTCTAATTGGTCAATGAAAATAAGTTGAAATGCTATTTTTTCTTTCGTTTCCCCCGTATCAGTCAATACGTGCGAAAGGGGGAAGGGAAGCATATTAGACCCTTTTTTATTGTTCATTCCATCGATGTTCTGTTCCTCTCCATGCAGGAAGGGAATAAATAAGTCGATCAAATTTCGAGAAGCTTCGTAAAGTGCCTCCCTAGGAGTTAACCCCCCATTCGTCCATATTTCCAGGAAAAGGACTTCTCGTATTTCATTTCCGCTCCCATAGGAATGAATACTATAATTCACATCGCGAACAGGCATAAAAACAGCATCTATAGGAAAAATTCCGTCCTGATAATTATTTGGACTATGTATAATATATCCGCGATTTTTTTCAATTTGTAATCTGATATCAGAAGTAATTGATTTAGTAAGTCTAGCTATATGTTGTGTAGTATCAATTATTTTCACAGAAGGTGGTAATATGATATCTTGAGCAGTTACATTTCTGGGTCCAACAATATAAATAGAAGCTTCTCGGATTCCGTACGAGTCACTTCTAAATACAATTTCTTTTAGATTCATCAAAATGTCATGTACTGATTCTTCAATACCTATTATCGCGGAATATTCATGTTTTATGTTCTCTAATTTTACACGTGTGATACATGTTCCTTCTACTTCTCCAAGTAAAGCTCTTCGCATTGCGATGCCTATTGTATCGGCTCGACCTTTGCGGAGCGGGGATAGAGCAAAACGGCCATAATGAAGACGCTTACTGTATGCTCTGGATTCGATGCATTTCCATCGTAGTGTCTGAATAGAGACTGAGATTTCATCTCGAATCATACCAAGAATATTTGATCAGATCATTAAATCATTTCTTTCTCTTGAAATTCATTCAATTCTTACACACGTCTCTTTTTTGGAGGTCTACATCCATTATGTGGCATAGGGGTTACGTCACGTACAAAACTTAATAGTATGCCACTTCTACGAATGGTTCGTAATGCTGTATCTCTCCCTCGACCAGGGCCACTTATCATAACTTCTACTCGTTCCATACCCCGATCCATTAATGCACGAATAACATTTTCTGCTGCAGTCTGGGCAGCAAATGGTGTACCTCTCCTTGTACCTTTGAATCCACAGGCACCAGCAGAAGACCAAGAAAGAACTTGTCCCCGTACATCTGTAGCAGTCACTATGGTATTGTTAAAACTTGCTTGAACGTAAATAACTCCTTTGAGTACTCGATGTTCATTCCTACGTGAACCAATTCTTTTTATAGTTTTTGACATATTAATAATTATGAGTTCAGTTCGAAAAATGCATATCGAAATCTATTTTACCACTAGATCCGTTAATTGATATAGAAGAGGATTACCCCTGTTTTTGCTTATGTCTCGGATTAGAACAAATTATCATAACTCGTTTCCGTCTACGAATTGGTCGACATTTTCCACAAATTCTACGAATAGAAGCACGAATTTTCATATTTGTGACCCTCCAATTTGCTCATATTACATTTTGTTTCCTGAGACAGAGAGTCTGTTTCATCTGTGATTCTCGATCCCTATCAGATGTTCAAAAGGTGATTCAATCGTTTGAAGATTTGTTGCTAAGTCTATATATTATACGTCCTTTGGTTAAATCATAAGCACTTAATTCGACCTTGACCCTATCTCCTGGTAGTATTCGTACTGAATTACGTCGAATCCTACCCGAAATATGAGTCAGAATCTGACATCCATTATCTGTCAGAACTCGAAACATACCGTTGGGGAGTGATTCAGTAACCAAACCTTCCGCATGGATCAGATTCTGTTTCTTCATCGAATCTCCTCCTCTTTTGATTCAAAAACTTGACTAACGTGCTTGGATGAAGATGAATGGTGTCTCGACTTGCTCCGACTTTTCATACTATGGGGATATCTTACAGAATAAATATTTTTGGACAACATTTGGATTAATTACCATACATAACATAAAATTTCTCCTCCAATTTTTTTCTGTCGAGCTTCTCGATCCGTCAAAATTCCTTGGGAAGTAGAAAGAATTACGATCCCCATTCCACCTAGAACTTTTGGAATTTCTCGATAATTAGAATAAATTCTCAAACCAGGTTTGCTGGTACGCTTTGACGTGGTCATATATGTCCTTTTCTTCCTTCTCCGATATTTTGAAGTCGATATCAAAAAATATTTTTGGCCTTCCTGATGTTCCCTAACATCTTCTATAAAACCTTCTCGTAAAAGGATCCTTACAATGTTCTTGGTAATATTAGTAGCTGTTACTCGAACCGTTCCTTTTTCTACCATGTCAGCGTTTCTTATAGAAGTAATTAGATTGGTAATAGTATCGTTACCCATGACGAACGAATTCTTAGGAATTCCTGGTCTCGATATAAAAGGCATGTTCGATCTTCTTTGAGGAATATGCCTGAGGTGCAATGAATTTAATTGATCCATGTACCATTTGATGAACCTTAAGTCAAAGATTCTTACAAGATCTATCAGTACTTATAATACTTCGGGAGCCAATGAAACTATTTTTGTGAAATTCAATTGTCTCAATTCCTGAGCAACCGGACCAAAAACTCGAGTTCCTTTTGGATTTCCTTCCTGATCAATGACAACGGCTGCATTGTCATCAGATCGTATCATCATTCCATTGTCACGTTCAAATTCTTTACAGGTGCGTATAACTACGGCTCTAACTACTTCCGATTTTTCCAGGGGCATGTTAGGTACTGCTTCTTTAATTATAGCAATGATAACATCACCTATATGAGCGCATTTACGATTACTTGCTCCTAGAACTCGAATACACATTATTTTTCGGGCTCCACTGTTATCCGCTATATTCAAATAAGTTTGAGACTGAATCATTTTTCCTCCAAAATATTTTTTACCTCGGCAGATAACATGAAAAAAGGAAGAGTTCTTAAGAACTAGTAATCTTCTTCCACCAGAAATAACTCTTTGATTCTGTATGGATGGGTTGGGTTAAGTAGTAACAAATTGAGTACGTATAGGCATTTTGTATGCAGCTATTCTAGCAGCTGCTCTAGCGACGGTTTCGGATACTCCGCCCATTTCATAAAGTATTCGACCTGGTCTGATGACAGATACCCAATATTCGGGAGATCCTTTCCCGGAACCCATACGTGTTTCTGCAGGTCTCATTGTAATAGGTTTGTCGGGAAATATACGTACCCATATTTTTCCGCCACGACGGGCATAACGATTAATCGTTCTTCGTCCGGCTTCTATCTGCCCAGATGTGATCCAAGCGGGTTCAAGTGCTTGAAGAGCGAATCTACCGAAACAAATGCGATTGCCGCGGTAAGATACTCCTTTCATTCTTCCCCTATGTTGTTTACGAAATTTTGTTCTTTTTGGGTTATAGTCGATGGTTAATAGTATTTTGATCCCATCTCTAATCCAGAACCGGACATGAAAGTTTCTTCTCATCCGGCTCCTCGTGAATAATCAATGTGTAGATAAATGAGTCTATATCTATGCATTACACATATTGTATATAGAATCTAATTTACAGGACGAATAACTCTTACATTTCCATCCAATGTCTTAATAAAGAATTTCACAGGCGAATATTTACTCTTCCAGTATTTGCTCCATGGGGTCGACTTACCTATAGACTCCAATGATATTAATTGGTTTTTGGTTTATTTCGCCATCCTATCCAATGAATGATTAAGATTCCTATATGATCTTATGCAGTCATAGGTTCCATCGTTCCATAGCTTCTATCTAAATGCCCAGGTCTTCCCTCCGCAATGGAGCTTTCTTTTCATCTGTTACGGAATCAATTTCCTTAGTTTCCATCGACCCGAAGCTCTTTCTCCTTCATAAACTGAATTCCTTCAATCTTGCTTGAATGAATCAGGATGATTCTTATGCTTTATCACACTGCTTTTTGGAGGGTAGTTAATGAACCATACAATATTGGGAGAATATTTCTCCTTTTTCTTCTTTTTCCGCATTACCAAACACCTTTCTCGCTTCACGAGAGATCAAAATATCATTTTTTCTCTCGTGGAAGAAAGTATTTACGAGGTGATAGTATCTACCCATAGTTATTGGATCTTGGCAATATGAAGCAATGAGTTAGTCTCTAGTTTATTTATAGAGACCAACTCGTTCTTATTTCGAGTTCTCCATAACTTCGGAAAAGAATGAAAAGCTCGATTCCAACGAGTCGCACACTAAGCATAGCACGGTTCCAAAATGGTAAATCTAATTTCTATTCGATCTGATAGAATTGATGATCCATGATTGGGCAGATTGGAAAAAAAAGACCAATTATTCCTACTCTTCTAAAATCCAAATTTTTATCCCTAAAACTCCATAGATGGTTTTAACCGGATAATAACAATAATCAATCCTAGCCCGAATTGTTTGTAGGGGAACCCTACCTCCCCTGTCCCATTCGACCCGGGCAATTTCCTTTCCATCGAGACGTCCTGCAATTTGGATCTGAATACCTTCTACCTCTTCCCGTTCAGCCAGTTCAATAGCTTTCTTCATTGTTTTTCTGAATGGAACTCTCTTCTCTAGCTGTAGGGCAATATACTCTGCAAGAATATTAGGTTTTCTATAGGGTTTCGCCACTTTTTCTATAGCAATGTGAAGTTTTCGGTCCACAGAATCGAGCATATTTAGTACATCGTTTCTTAATTTTTCAATTCCTTGACCCCTACCTTCTATTAACAACAAGTTGGGAAATCCAATATAGATTTTGACCTTAATCAAATCGATCTTTCTGCTAATCTCTACACGTGCAATTCCTCCATAATTCGAGGAGCTCTTTATATGCGTTCGTACATAGTTTTCAATGCAAGTACGTATTTTTTGATCTTCTCGGAGATCTTTGGAATAATTCCTTTGTTGTGCGAACCAATGGGAACGCTCATTTTGAGTTACACCAAGTCTAAAACCAAGTGGATTTATTTTCTGCGCCATACATATCCTTTTTTTCGGGATTCTATTGACATAATCGGATCATTCGATCTGGAGATTTCCTCCGATACAATAGTTATATGACAAGTGGGTTTCTGTATTGGATAACCGCGTCCCTGAGCTCTAGGTTGAATCCTTTTAAAAACAGCACCCTCATTCACTTCGACTCTACCAACGAGTAAATTGGCTTTGTTCAAACCCATATTGTGATTTGCATTCGCCGCCGCAGAATGAATTAATTGTGATATGGGATAACAGGCCCCATAAGGCATCAGTTCCAATATCATAAGTGCTTGTCCATATGAACGACCACGAATTTGATTAATTACTCTACGCGCTTTATGAGCAGACATACGTATATTTCTCGCCAAAGCTCGTATCTCTGGACCTGGACTATTATTTCCCATTGACTCCATCCTCCCTAATGAATGACAAGTCTTTCTCAATTAACGACGAGATTTCTTATCGTTTTTTGCATGTCCCTGAAAAAGTAGGGTAGGTGCAAATTCCCCCAATTTGTGGTCTACCATACGATCTGTTACATAAATGGGTAAATGTTCCCTCCCATTATGAACAGCAATTGTATGACCGATCATTGCGGGTACAATGACAGATGCCCGGGACCAAGTAACTATTATCTTTTTTTCTTCTTTTATGTTTAGATTTTTAATTTTCCTCAATGAATGATTAGCCACAAAAGGATTTTTTTTCAGTGAACGTGCCATGATCAATTACCTTTATTTCCTTTTTTTTTATGGATATCCAACCATTCTTACTCACGTCGACGAAGGATTGAAGCATCACTGTATCTATTTCTCTTCCGACTTTTCTTTCCAAGTGCACTATAGCCCCAGGGGGTCACAGGTTTTTTCCTGCCAATTGGGGTTCTTCCTTCCCCACCTCCATGAGGATGGTCTACAGGGTTCATAGCTACTCCTCTTACCTCAGAACGCTTACCCAACCAACGTTTAGCTCCGGCTTTACCGAAACTTCTATTGTTTGCAGTGATATTACCCACTTGTCCAATTGTGGCTGAGCAGTTCTCAGATATTAAACGAACTTCTCCAGATGGTAATCTTAATGTGGCCGATCGATCTTCTTTTGCGATAAGTTCTGCTACAGCACCTGCCGCTCTAGCCAATTGTCCACCCTTTCCAAGTGTTATTTCTATGTTGTGTATAGCCGTGCCTAAGGGCATATTGGTTGAAGTAGACTCTTATTCCGATGAATTAAAATCCCTTCCCAAACTGTACAAGCCTCTCTCAGGGCATACAGCTTTCTGGATGTATATTATATTCACATATATTGAATAAATATAATCGAGATGAGAAGGAGCATCTATTGTATTCTCTATGTCCCGATTCTCTACATCCTAGGTCTCTCTATTCCATCATCTGGCTTATATTCTTTATGTAGCATTCAGAATGAATGACTTTATCAAATTACGCTAATACTTTCGTATGTTACGGATAACGTAGGAGGCATATTAAACATCTTTTTCTCTTCTCTCTCTTTTTACTTTTTTCCTCTCCCCATCTTTTTATTTTGGGAATTACTACCACTGTCCAGCTCCGAATCCGCCTCTGACCATCAGATCAAATGTGAGTAACTTGTCTTTTTAGAGGGTGCCTCTATCCCATTTTGTTCATGCTTCGGACAAACAATCAGGTCCTCTCCATATTATTATATCTTCGGAACCAATGATCCGATATGAACAATTTTTGAATCCAATCACCTGCTGTCATTTATCCTCAGTTTCCCTTTGGGGTTCGTCCCGTAAAAGTGTCCTTGTTGGATCAGTGATAGATTTATAGGTTTCGCTGTAAACCCAATCGGTTGCTTCCGATCACGTAAATTAATAATTCAAACCGCACTCAGAGGTAGGGCATTTCCTATGGATATAGGAGCTTTTGGACCAGAAAGAATAGTATCTCCAATCATGACCCCTCTGGGATGCAGAATATACATCTTATCGCCATTCTTGTAATGCACCTTGCAAATGTATGCACTTCTATTAGGGTCGTATTCTATGGTTACAATTTCTCCTGATATGTGTTCCTTATTCCGTCGAAAATCAATTTGACGATACAGACGCTTGTGACCCCCTCCCCTGTGTCTTGCGGTAATAATTCCTCTTCCATTACGACCTTTCCCACAATGATGTTGTCCAGAGGTCAATTTCTTCTGCGGGTCCAACTGCACTCTTCCATCGAAACCTGATACAGATCTATTGCGTGTATCCGGAGTTAAAATTCTATATGAACGGATGGCCATTTAGTTTCAAATTTGAAATCTTATTGTTCTGAAAAGAGTGGAATAGAATCACCGGTTCTAAGTGTAATAATCACACGTTTACAACGTATTGGATGTCCTATCATTGACACTCTCTTTCCTCCTTTTTCAGGGAGGCGATAGCTGTTCATAGCTATTACTTTAACATCGAAGAAATTTTCAATCCAATTTTTAATCTTTGTTTTGTTCGATTGCGAATCGACGTTAAAAGTATATTGGTTCCTTTCCAATAGACGAATACTTTTCTCCGTAAGTACTGGATATTTCACTTCATCCATAATTTTTTCCCTCCTTTTCTCCTTTTTTTCCCGTAAAGCCTGTAGCTATTATTATATCGGATCATATACCAATTTAATTATACAGATATATCATAGTTTAGGTATGGAAGTTATGCACGAACGTAATGCTCACAACTTTCCTCTGGATCTAGCCGCTGTTGAATCTATTTCAATAGGTGGATAATACTCTGATGGATTGTTATCGTGTATTGCTTAATTGAAGCATACCAAGCCTTTCATTCATTTTATTGAAAGGCTTGGTATGCTTCAATTGTTTGGTGTTATTCTTCATACTTATTCCCATTCCATCAATAATAGATATGTGCAGTTCCCCTGCATCCAGCAGGAATTGAACCCGCGAGTTCGCCAATTATGAGTTGGGCGCTTTAACCATTCAGCCATGGATGCTGGATAAAGATCATCAACATATTCATTCTATAATATGAGTATAGACTCAGATCTAAAATTGGGTAGTTCGGGATTGGGACCCATTTACATTCTTTCTCTCATACTTGATTCATGTCAAATATTCTCAATAGACATTCAAATAACATTTCATTTCATTGAATTAATTTGATAATAAGCCATGGACGAAACAAAATATGCGAATCAATTAGAATTGATTTTATTTATTGTTCGGTCCTTTGGTCTTCCACTCATGGTGGGTGGTATAATAATGAAGAAGTTGACGTAAAAATATAAGAATTTGATCTATTTCAAAGGAGTATATTCATGCTGGCTGGATATTTTCATTAATATATAGTCTCATTCCTACCTATTCTTGCATCCTTTATTTCCAGAGCCTCCCATTGGTCAAGAACCGGACTACTAGTTACGAATCAAGTATCGAACCAATGGGAAGATACTTGGATCCGATCTAAGATCATTATATGTTCGCTCCAGTTCTTGTTGTTCTTGATGTTGGAACAGTCTCCCTTTCTCTATGGGCTATGAGTTCTAGTATACAGGGTATATCTGCATTTATAGGAGCTTCAATTCTCGTGCTTATTTTCATCGTTGGTTCAGTCCATGCGTGGCGAAGAGGAACATTGGAATGGTCCTTAATTTCCGAGTGGGGGAGGGAAGTACAAAATGACATAAAGCCAATGATGAATCCTATGAAGTTACCTTTACTCGATCAAACAATTTTGAATCCAGATATTTCCCCAAACGATCTGTCGAACGAATTGGGCCAGACTCTACAGTTTATGAACGCTCCTTTACAGTATTAATTGTGGTTTCATCAAATTCGCTTCATTAATAGATTCGCGATTCGACTCCGATCGTTACGGTCCGGTACCAAGATCTGGACCTGGACGAGCTTACCTCATTATAACAGCGGGACTGTGACCATGAAAAAGGCTCCTTCTGTAGTGAGATTTATTATACGAACAAATGCCGGAACAAAAATATGTAGTTGCCCTGGAGCATGTACTATCACAGAGAAATGTTTGGTACAGATTATTATAGTACCGTTCGCAAAGTAGATAAGTTAATTCCTGTGGATGTCTATTCGCCAGATTGCCCACCTGAACCAGAGGCTATTATAGATGCTATAACGAAACTTCGTGAAAGAAAAGATAGTTCGATGGATATATGAGGCCCGAACTCCAACAAGGAAAGAATAAAATATTTCACTATAAATCATAGGGATCATCATATTGGATCCAGTATTCATACTAGAAACTATGGTCAAAAGTTATTACATCAATCTTATGAACCTCAATTCGAATCTACTTTCGAGATACCCTCTGCAACGTTTGGATCTACTTCAACTCTGCAATTATAGATCTATCATTGGGATAATCTATCCCATTTCGATTCGGATGGAATAGGATGAATAGATTCCGACTAGTGCCGAATTATCAGTCCCACCGTCAAATCTTGACTTCTGAGTTCTCGATCCTACTTTTTTATATGTACAGAGTATCGTGATTCAATTGGAACGGACAGAGAGGGACAATATGAGCAAAGAAGAGGGAGAGAACAGATTGATCCATCTATCTATTTTGATCGGGGTGTCTCCGTATGTAGATATACATCTAGATAGAATAGATTTAGATAGATGGATATGGAGACATGGATATTGACATCTTGCCAGGAACCAGATTTGAACTGGTGGCACGAGGATTTTCAGTCCTCTGCTCTACCAACTGAGCTATCCCGGCTCTTCCCTGTGGATCATCCTGGTACAGGGTTTTAACTTGTGTCAACTAAAAAGAAGTAAAAAGGTATTTTTACTAGTTTTTAGAATGATCTTTTTTATTTTCGATCTGGAAGTCACTAATATGATTAAAATTGCAATCGAATAATTTCAAAATGATATAATCTATGTAGATCATATATCACAAAATCAATTGATCATATGATCAGCTTATTAACAGATCAACTCAACTGGTCATAAGATGGATGAAAAGATTCATGTTCTAATTTCTTCTCTTCATGAAAAAAAAAAAATAGCGAGGTAAAAGAATCGAGAAATTAGAATGGATTCGAACCAATGGAATTGGAGAAGATAGATCAGTCCGTTCGGGAACGAACCTGGGTGGGGATAGAGGGACTTGAACCCTCACGGTCTATAAAGCCAACGGATTTTCCTCCTACTGCAATTTGCATTGTTGTTGACATTGACATGTAGAATTGGACTCTATCTTTATCCTCGTCCAACCTTTTATTCCAAAAAAGAATTCAATTTTCCATCTAGAGTAGATAAGTTCATAATTGGATTACTTAATGTCAAATCAGTACTTCAACTCGAATCTGGCATCTATCTTATGAATAAAATGCTTGGAACGATTCAAGTTCTGATCGCCAGTTTTGTCTGATGTTATATAACATCTCTCTCCATTTTTGAGGTGTAAATAGATCGTTCTATAACTACAGTATTGGACCAAATGAGATTCATTCGTTAGAATAGCTTCCATTGAGTCTCTGCACCTATCCCCTTCCTATCTTAGGAGAAGAAACATTGTCTTCATGAACCGGATTTGGCTCAGGATTACCCATTCAAAATATCCCAGGGTTCCCTGGATTTGGAAGCTATCACTTGGTAGGTTTCCATACCAAGGCTCAATTCGATCAAGTCCGTAGCGTCTACCAATTCCGCCATATCCCCTTCTCGAAGAACAAGATAATACCTTGATCTAATCCTATTATGTCCATCAGCATTATTCATTGGATATTTGCTCAATATTGGGTGGGAGAAATATCCTCCCCTACTCCCCTTCTCTCCCCATCTCTCCCCATCTCTACCCCAATCGAATATGACTGGGAATCATTATATTATTTATCCATTTGAAATGCAATGTTATTATCCTCCCCTAGTCGATTTGGAAGAGTGAGTAAAACGATCGATATCAATTGACCCTTACTTCTCCTTTCTTTCCCTTGAAAGAATCTACATTCAAACAATGTTCCGTTGTAATCGTAATCTGGATTGCGTCATTGAATCTGATTCGCGCTATAATCGTTAGGATTCCAAAGGAATCTATGGATCTCACCCCAATGAAATGGGGAGTGATATTCCATCGAGCCTGCTTAGCTCAGAGGTTAGAGCATCGCACTTGTAATGCGATGGTCATCGGTTCGATCCCGATAGCTGGCTCTTTTCCGTTCCTCTCATTTCCATAATTCACAAAGTTTTGTTAGGATCAAGATGGAATGGAGAATACTCTTACGATCGTTCGTCGGGTCCGTCATGCCATGATCATTTACTCCCAACTAGGAACGGGATGAATGAAATGAAATGATTGGAGCTATTAGGATCAATAACAAATTGGAGAAAGATCTTCGTTTTCCATATAAAAGAATTCCAGTAGTACTCATACGGTTATACTATTCTTTCTTCTTTCTAGCACTATTTGTTAATTGAATAAGGAGTTTCTATGTCCCGTTATCGGGGACCTCGTTTAAAAATAATACGTCGTCTGAAAACTTTACCAGGTCTCACTAGTAAAAGACCCAAAAACAGAAAGGATTCTATGAACCGGTCTTCTTCCAGGAAAATATCTCAATATCGTATCCGGCTAGAAGAAAAACAGAAATTGCGTTTTCATTACGGACTAACGGAGCGACAATTGCTGAAATATGTTCGTATTGCTAGAAGAGCCAAAGGCTCAACGGGTCAGGTCCTATTGCAATTACTTGAAATGCGTTTGGATAATATTCTTTTTCGATTGGGTATGGCTCCCACCATTCCCGGAGCTAGACAATTAGTGAATCATGGACATATCCGGGTCAATGACCATATGGTAGATATACCAAGTTACCCTTGCAAACCTCAAGATGTGATTACTATAAGAGATCAACAAAGATTGAGAGCTATCATTAAGAAGAATATAGATCTGTTCCAGAGGGATAAATTGCCAAATCATTTGACTTTTCATTCCTTACAATATAAAGGATCCATCAATCAAATAATAGATAGTAAATGGATCAATTTGAAGATTAATGAATTGCTGGTCGTAGAGTATTATTCCCGTCAAGCTTGAATCGAGAATGAAAGAGAGGGGTGGGTTGGTTGCTGGGCATCTGGAAATTATGTTCTTCTCCCTTATTTTTCCCTTCCCCGAAGGAGACATTTTATAATCCTTACGTACGTTACTTGTTATCTGCTATACTTTTTTTTATTGCTTCTTAAAATAGTCTTTACTTTTCCCATACCACGAACCAATGTTCGTTCTATTTTCTCTATTACAAATAGAGGTAGATTGATCCTGGAATTAGGAAATAGTCCTATTGGATTCAATAGATTGGAAAAACAATGGATGAGAAGAAAATAGATAGATAGTAGGGCGAAGATACGGAAAGAGAGGGATTCGAACCCTCGGTAAGCAGAAGCCTACATAGCAGTTCCAATGCTACGCCTTGAACCGCTCGGCCATCTTTCCTATGAGATCTCTTGGTTCTAATTAATAAAATGAGTCAATAGCAACTTCCTTACGAAACGAATTCTTTTTGTTCGGGTACGAACAGTTCAATCTTTCGGAAATAAATAGATAATCAATAAGGTAATGATTCAATCCCCCCCCCGGAAAGACGAAAGGACATTTTTTACAACTTCCTCTTATTTTAGGAAATCCTAAATAATCCCGGTTAATCTGACGTATTCGGATCGCCTAATCAATAATTTAAGACAGATTAACTGATCCATTCCATATTATGATCATATATAGATCTGTAGTGATCATCTTATCAATTGTATAAGAACTAATTCTTTGGCAATGATCCTGTGTCATGATGACTATATTTTCCCGATATTCTTTTATCTATATGGATAAAGCACACAATTGCTGGGTAGGCATTTCATCCTCATTATGCAGTGCTCGATCGTTTAACTCTTTCTTTGTTCGGATCATAATCGAACTGGACTTCGCGAGTTTACCCAATCTATTATTCTTTCAATACGAGCCTTTTTCCATTATTATTCATATTACTAATGAACAATTATTCAATTTATTCCCTATCTATTCTAATTTTAAAGAATAGATTGGAATAGATTGGAATAGATTGGAATAGATTGGAATAGATAGAATGAGAACATATTTACGATTGTAAGGAAATCCATTTTATGGTATTGTGCACCAGAAAAAAATTTCGTTCATGGAATCATTTGCGTAAGGGAATGAAGGAAATTATCAAATCTGTAATTGACTATGCCTAGATCTCAGAGAAATGACAATTTTATTGATAAGACCTTCACAATTGTAGCAGATATCTTATTGCGAATAATCCCGATGGCTCCGGGGGAGAAAGAAGCATTTACCTATTACAGAGATGGTGTGATTTGATATTTTTTCCGTTCTTCTTTTTTGGGGAAAGAAAAGGTAAGGTATTCGGGAATAAAAATTGGGTAAAATAAAACTTACGCTCAGTGAAGGTGAGTTCTGGAGATAGAACAATTCCTTCTGTCGTGTATCCCCGGTCAATGCACCTTTAGATGCTTTCATCTCCTGAGGATTTTAGTACCGAGCGAAAGGTTACACCTATGCAATAGGCCTTGCTTGTATAGTTGAACCTATTTGATAGGCGCGCATGAGGGGAGAAAGCACTACGTATGGAAATCGACAACACAAAAGCTTCGTTATAGCCCATATGCATTACCCTTTTCTGAAGGGTAGTGAGAATGGTTGGGACAACAAACATCCATCTCGTTTGTACTTCGGATACCCTTATAATGGAACCATCGGAGATTGTTGAAGTGATTAATCCCCGGAGAATACAGGGCGTTAAGAACAAATAAATTGTTAGAGGTTCCATTCCTAGTAGTAAGATCCTTGGTATTTGGAAAAGAATCTTTGCAAGAAGGATGGCTAGAGATTCATTGGAAATACACTAGCCCCTGTTAATTCATAATATTGGGTCAGAATCTTTTTTTTTTCAATTCCACGGATTACTCCCCATATTACCTACTGTAAAGAAAGGAGGAGCCGTATGAGGTGGGAATCTCATGTACGGTTTTGAAGCGGAGATCATTTCAATGGAATGAACGACCGTAACGAATGTCAGCTCAATCGGAAGGGGAATATGCGGAAGCTTTACAAAATTATTATGAAGCTATGCGACTGGAAACTGATCCTTATGATCGAAGTTATATACTATATAATATAGGTCTTGTGCATACAAGTAATGGGGAACATACGAAGGCTTTGGAATATTATTTCCAAGCATTAGAACGGAACCCATCCTTACCACAAGCTCTTAATAATACGGCCTTGATCTGTCATTACGTGCGACTATCTGTACCATAGAATAACTTAGTTAATAACTACTACTAGTAAGGACAAAAGAAAAGGCTTTCTACATATGCACCGTCCCAAGTAACGGTATTTTATCAGCTGTAGCGAAAAAAACTCTCATAGGAGCCCGAATATGAATAGATAGAGCCTAAATATTCCATGGATAATAAATTCAATTGATGATGGAAGCACCATAAAGATCAATTATTGAAAGAAGGTTCGGGCTGATACGATCAAATCTGCTCATTGACAAGAATCAGGAATCAACTTATGTAATAGAGTTGATCTACTAAGCTATTGAGCAGCGGTGTAGCATCAGATCCTAAAGATGTGAAGTACTCCAGCCAGAGAGTACTCTCCAAAAATTCTATACGGAACTGAGATAGTTACCTTGCAAAAAGACTTTGATTTGGACAATCAATCTGAAGTATAGAAAGAGATATACTTCATCTTTTTGAGGGTAGGAGAAAAGATAGAACCTGATCATTGAATTGATTGGAAGTTAAATCAGAAACTCATGTCATTGACTTTTTTTGGTCCTTTGGTTAATATGAACTCCCAATGAATCATCTCCAATTCTTTGGAAATTTTGGTAGAGGACTAAAGAATAGTGGATTGAGCCGTATGAGGTAGGAAACTCTCAAGTACGGTTCTGAGGGAAGAAAACTTTGTTTACCTATCCCGACCGAGGAGAACAGGCCATTCGACAGGGAGATCCTGAAACTGCGGAGGCTTGGTTCGATCAAGCTGCTGAGTATTGGGAACAAGCTATAGCACTTGCTCCGGGCAATTACATCGAAGCACAAAATTGGTTAAAGATTACAGGACGCTTTGGAGAATGAGAGTTTCTATTATTGGGAAATCGTTTTCATTATTGAATATCTGACTCGAAATCAATGGGATTTTTCCAGAATATTCCCAAAAATTAGATTTTTTGTCGACATTTTATAGGAATATATTTACAATATAAAAAGAATACCTTTTCTGATTCTGGATTGTTGATGGATCTTCTTAATAGGGGTAAAATCCATCCGGAGATTTTTTTATTAATGATCCATGAATAACGATTTATAATGGATGGCCTCCGTATATGGGACATACGGAGGAGTATCAATAGAGGGATAAATAAATATATATATATCCATATATACAGATATATTTATTTATCCCTCTAGAAACGGTGTAATAATCACCGTTGCTTTTAAAATTACAAAAAAAAGGCTTTTTTGCATGAAAAAAGCCCACCGTCCATTGAGCACCTCAAAAATATGTCATAATAAAATTGAACACCTGCCTCAGATTGACTCCCGTATCATAGTCGCTCCAGTCATAAACTAGAAAATAAAGGGAGAAACGAGTTGAGATATCTCTCTCGTAAGTTCACTAATTGCTATTGGCAGGTTTCTTATTATTTAAGTCCCGTCCAAAAGGGGAGAGAGAATTCAATGACCATTCGTTCACCGGAACCAGAAGTAAAGGAAGTAAAGAAAGTAAAGATCTTAGTGGATAGAGATACTGTAAAAACCTCTTTTGAAAAATGGGCCAAACCTGGTCATTTCTCAAGGACGCTAGCTAAAGGCCCTGATACTACCACTTGGATCTGGAACTTACATGCTGATGCTCACGATTTTGATAGCCATACTAATAATTTGGAAGAGATTTCTCGCAAAGTCTTTAGCGCTCATTTTGGTCAACTAGCCATCATCTTTATTTGGCTAAGTGGGATGTACTTTCACGGCGCTCGTTTCTCCAATTATGAAGCATGGCTGGCTGATCCCACTCACATCAAACCCAGTGCCCAAGTAGTTTGGCCAATAGTAGGCCAAGAAATATTGAATGGGGATGTAGGTGGAGGTTTTCGAGGGATACAAATAACCTCTGGGTTCTTCCAGATTTGGCGAGCATCTGGAATAACCAGTGAATTACAACTTTACTGCACTGCAATTGGTGCATTGATCTTTGCAGCGTTAATGCTTTTTGCTGGTTGGTTCCATTATCACAAAGCTGCCCCAAAATTGGCTTGGTTCCAGGAAGTAGAATCCATGTTGAACCATCATTTAGCGGGGTTACTAGGACTTGGATCTCTATCTTGGGCAGGACACCAAATACACGTCTCTCTACCCATTAACCAACTTCTAGACGCTGGAGTGGATCCTAAAGAGATACCACTTCCTCATGAATTTATTTTAAATCGCGATCTTTTGGCTCAACTTTATCCCAGTTTTGCTAAGGGATTGACCCCATTTTTAACCCTGAATTGGTCGGAATATTCAGACTTTTTGACTTTTCGTGGAGGATTAAATCCAGTAACGGGGGGTCTGTGGTTGACCGATACTGCGCATCATCATTTGGCTATTGCAGTTCTTTTCCTGATAGCCGGTCATATGTATAAGACCAATTGGCGCATTGGCCATAACCTCAAGGACCTTTTAGAAGCTCATAAAGGTCCATTTACGGGGGAGGGCCATAAAGGTCTTTACGAGATCTTAACTACCTCGTGGCATGCTCAGCTAGCTATTAACCTAGCTATGTTAGGATCTTTAACTATTGTTGTAGCTCACCACATGTATTCGATGCCTCCCTATCCATACCTAGCTATTGATTATGGTACCCAACTCTCTCTGTTCACACATCATATGTGGATTGGTGGGTTTATCATAGTTGGTGCTGCTGCACATGCAGCGATTTTTATGGTAAGAGACTATGACCCAACTACTCAATACAACAATTTATTAGATCGCGTTCTTAGACATCGTGATGCAATTGTATCACACCTCAACTGGGTATGTATATTCTTAGGTTTCCATAGTTTTGGTTTGTATATTCATAATGATACTATGAGCGCTCTAGGACGTCCTCAAGATATGTTCTCAGATACTGCTATACAATTACAACCTATCTTTGCGCAATGGATACAAAACACTCATGCTTCAGCACCTGGTTCAACAGCTCCTGGTGCAACAGCGAGTACCAGCTTAACCTGGGGAGGTGGTGATTTGGTGACAGTAGGTTCCAAAGTGGCTTTGTTACCAATTCCATTAGGAACCGCGGATTTTTTGGTACATCACATTCATGCATTTACTATCCATGTGACTGTTTTAATCCTACTTAAAGGTGTTCTATTTGCCCGTAGCTCCCGTTTAATACCTGATAAAGCGAATCTGGGTTTTCGCTTTCCTTGTGATGGACCTGGTAGAGGAGGAACATGTCAAGTATCTGCCTGGGATCATGTCTTCCTTGGTTTATTCTGGATGTACAATGCAATTTCGGTAGTAATATTCCATTTCAGCTGGAAAATGCAGTCCGATGTTTGGGGTAATATAAGTGATCAGGGAGTGGTAACTCATATTACGGGAGGAAACTTTGCACAAAGTTCCATTACGATTAACGGGTGGCTCCGTGACTTTCTATGGGCACAAGCCTCTCAAGTGATCCAATCTTATGGTTCTTCATTATCTGCATATGGTCTTTTATTTTTAGGTGCTCATTTTGTTTGGGCTTTCAGTTTAATGTTCTTATTCAGCGGCCGTGGGTATTGGCAAGAACTCATTGAATCTATTGTTTGGGCCCATAACAAATTGAAGGTTGCTCCTGCTATCCAGCCCAGAGCCTTGAGCATTGTACAGGGACGTGCTGTAGGAGTAGCTCATTACCTTCTGGGTGGAATCGTCACAACATGGGCGTTCTTCCTGGCAAGAATTATTGCAGTAGGATAAAGGCTAGGAGGATTTGAAAAGTATATGGCATCAAGATTTCCAAAGTTCAGCCAAGGCTTGGCCCAGGACCCAACTACTCGTCGTATTTGGTTCGGTATTGCGACCGCACATGACTTTGAGAGTCATGATGATATTACCGAAGAACGCCTTTATCATAAAATTTTTGCTTCCCACTTTGGTCAGTTGGCAATAATCTTTCTGTGGACCTCTGGTAATTTGTTCCATGTGGCTTGGCAAGGCAATTTTGAAGCATGGGTACGCGATCCCTTACATGTAAGACCCATTGCTCATGCAATTTGGGATCCTCATTTTGGTCAACCAGCTATAGAAGCCTTTACCCGAGGAGGTGCTCCCGGTCCGGTCAATATTGCTTATTCCGGTGTTTATCAGTGGTGGTATACAATTGGCTTACGCACTAACGAAGATCTTTATGCTGGAGCTCTTTTCTTGCTATTTCTTTCTGTCATCTTTTTAATAGCGGGTAGGTTACATCTACAACCTAAATGGAGACCAAGTGTTTCATGGTTCAAAAATGCCGAATCCCGTCTCAATCATCATTTGTCAGGACTCTTCGGAGTCAGTTCTCTAGCTTGGACAGGGCATTTAGTTCATGTCGCTATTCCTGAATCAAGGGGAGTGCACGTCAGATGGGATAATTTTTTGGATGTATTACCGCATCCCGAAGGTTTAGAACCGCTTTTCACAGGTCAGTGGAATCTCTATGCTCAAAATCCTGATTCTAGTAGTCACTTATTTGGTACCTCCCAAGGGGCGGGAACTGCTATTCTAACTCTTCTCGGAGGATTCCATCCACAAACTCAAAGTTTATGGCTGACTGATATGGCTCATCATCATTTAGCTATTGCATTTGTTTTTTCAATTGCTGGTCATATGTATAGGACCAACTTTGGGATTGGTCACAGTATGGAAGATATTTTGGAGGCACATGTTCCTCCAGGAGGCCTATTAGGACGCGGACATAAGGGTCTTTATAACACAATCAATAATTCTCTTCATTTTCAATTGGGTCTTGCTTTAGCTTCTTTGGGGGTTATAACTTCCTTGGTAGCTCAACACATGTATTCTTTACCCGCTTATGCATTCATAGCACAAGACTTCACCACCCAAGCTGCATTATATACTCATCATCAATACATTGCCGGGTTCATTATGACAGGAGCCTTTGCTCATGGAGCTATATTCCTCATTAGGGATTATAATCCGGAACAGAATAAGGATAATGTATTGGCGAGAATGTTGGAGCATAAAGAAGCTATAATATCTCATCTTAGTTGGGTTAGTTTATTACTAGGTTTCCATACCTTGGGACTTTATGTCCATAATGATGTTATGCTTGCTTTCGGTACTCCAGAAAAACAAATCTTAGTCGAGCCCATATTTGCTCAGTGGATACAATCTGCTCATGGTAAGACGTTATATGGTTTCGATATACTCCTATCTTCAACAAGTGGTCCAGCATTCGATGCAGGTAAGAGCATATGGTTACCCGGTTGGTTAAATGCTATTAATGATAATAATAATTCATTGTTCTCAACAATTGGTCCTGGAGACTTTTTGGTTCATCATGCTATTGCTCTAGGTTTGCATACAACTACATTGATCCTAGTTAAAGGTGCTTTGGATGCGCGTGGTTCCAGGTTAATGCCAGATAAAAAAGATTTTGGTTATAGTTTTCCTTGCGATGGTCCGGGACGGGGTGGTACTTGCGATATCTCGGCCTGGGATGCTTTTTATTTAGCAGTTTTCTGGATGTTGAATACTATTGGATGGGTTACTTTCTATTGGCATTGGAAGCATATAACATTATGGCAGGGTAATGTAGCACAATTTAATGAGTCTTCCACTTATTTAATGGGATGGTCAAGAGATTATCTATGGTTAAATTCTTCACAACTTATTAATGGATACAATCCTTTTGGTATGAACAGTTTATCTGTTTGGGCGTGGATGTTCTTATTCGGGCATCTTGTTTGGGCTACTGGATTTATGTTCCTTATTTCCTGGCGTGGATATTGGCAGGAACTGATCGAAACTCTTGCGTGGGCCCATGAACGCACGCCTTTAGCTAATTTAGTTCGATGGAGAGACAAGCCAGTAGCCCTTTCCATTGTTCAAGCACGATTAGTTGGATTAGCTCACTTTTCCGTAGGTTATATATTCACTTATGCAGCTTTTTTAATTGCCTCTACATCAGGTAAATTTGGTTAATTCTTCTTCATCAATTTCTCTGTGGGGTATTGTCATTGTATCAATGACAATACCCCACAGAGAAAAAGTAATCAACATAATATTACTCCATCTAAAATCTGATCTATATTTTGATTCCTGGTAGGTGATAGTACCGACTGAACTATTATGGCGAGAAAGAGTCTCATTCAGAGAGAGAAGAAGAGACAAGCACTGGAACGGAAATATCATTTAATTCGTCAATCTTTGGAGGAAAAAAGCAAAGTGTCATCATTGGATGACAAATGGGAAATTCATAGAAAATTGCAATCTTCACCACGTAATAGTGCACCTACACGTCTCCATCGACGTTGTTCTTCGACTGGAAGACCTAGAGCCAACTATCGAGACTTTGGATTGTCCGGACACATACTCCGTGAGATGGCCCACGCATGTTTATTGCCCGGGATAACAAAATCGAGTTGGTAGGAAAAGAAAAAAGTAATTGAAGTTTCTTGTGATAATGGGATATAGTACCCCTATCCCTATATAGGGATAGGGGTACTATATCCCATTATTGTTTTGTGTACCCCATTCTGATTATGATATAAATCAATGGTGCGGAGTAGAGTAGTCTGGTAGCTCGCAAGGCTCATAACCTTGAGGTCACGGGTTCAAATCCTGTCTCCGCCAGACCAGAACATACGAAGTATTTTGGTCCGGAAAGGATTGCTCTCTCACTTATCAATTCAATTTATAATTGAATTATAAGTGAGGAAAAGAAACGATCAATACATGAACTATTCTTTTTCATATTCCATGTGAAGGGCGGGTAGCGGGGATCGAACCCGCATCTTCTCCTTGGCAAAGAGAAATTTTACCATTCAACCATACCCGCATTTCAATTATAGGAATATATATATATTCCTATAATTGAAATGGAAAATACATATATGTTCAATCCCATTCGTAAGTAGATACCATTTTTGAATGGTCCAATTATTAATTCAATTACGGATATGGAAAACCACTCCTCCTTGGGCCTGAAGTAAAAGGCCCTTCAGAAAAGCTATAAAGCCCTCCGGGAGGAGGGGGAGAGAGTGTGAACCTAAAACATCTTAGAACATATCTAAGATATGAAAGAATTAAGGATACCTACAAAAAGGACTGATCCGATCCATAATGATACACCCGAAAATACAACATTTTTGCTACTTGACCAACCATCGGGAGAGGCAAGTGCAACAGGTACACCAATCACTAGTAAAAATGAAATAGCAATTAATGCAAACACAGCCGATTGGAAAGCAATAGTCATGGTTGTGATCTTACAAGCTCCCAACAGATTGAATAGACTATACCATCCGATCCCCAATTTTCAATTCTGATCAAATGCACTATGGAAAGGATTTGACCATAAATTGATCGAGCTTTCAAACTTTTTCAATTTGATATTTGAGTGTGAGAGGAGAGGGAAATTCGTTTCTTTTTTTTTCCATTCCAGATGATGAAAAATCATCATATGTCACAGGTATAGTTGGTATCGACCCGACTTTATGCTTATAGTTAGGGATTATACGAAGGGATAGAATAGAAGTTGTCCCCGGGAGAGATGGCCGAGTGGTTAATGGCTCCGGTCTTGAAAACCGGTATAGATAAAAAACTATCGAGGGTTCGAATCCCTCTCTCTCCTTTTGTTTTTCAACAATTGCATTTACCGGTCCAATAAAAAAAAAGAGAATAGCTCGGCTGTATATAGCCGAGCTACAAGGATCCAGTTGGAAAAAGAGTATTTGAAAAAACTCCTATCCCGCCGATATGGGAGATAGATGTAATGAAATTGAATAGATTTTTCTTCCATCTGGTTTGATCTATTGTTTCAGTTAAGAGGAGTCATGGAAAGGACAGGTTCGAAATCACGATCAATCCCTTTCTCAAATCCTGCTGCAGCTGCACGAGCCCTTCCCGCATGCCACAAATGACCTACGAAGAAGAAAAATCCTAGAACGAAATGGGAGGTGGATAACCAACTTCGGGGAGAGACATAATTCACCGCATTGATTTCGGTAGCTACACCACCCACAGAATTTAAAGAACCTAAAGGAGCATGAGTCATATATTCTGCTGAACGTCGTTCCTGCCAAGGCTGTATGTCTTTTCTCAACTTGCTCAGATCCAAACCATTAGGGCCCCTTAGGGGTTCCAACCAAGGAGCACGGAGATCCCAAAAACGCATCGTTTCCCCTCCAAAGATAATTTCTCCAGTCGGAGAACGCATAAGGTATTTACCTAAACCAGTAGGTCCTTGGGCAGACCCCACACTAGCTCCAAGACGTTGGTCTCTAACTAAAAAAGTAAACGCTTGAGCTTGAGAGGCTTCTGGGCCGGTGGGCCCATAAAATTCACTGGGATAAACGGTATTGTTGAACCAAACAAAACAACAAGCAATAAAACCAAAGAGGGATAGAGCCGCTAAACTATAGGACAAATAAGCTTCTCCGGACCATACGAATGCACGGCGAGCCCATGCAAAAGGTTTGGTTAAGATATGCCAGATACCACCGAAGATACAAATGGAACCTAACCATACATGTCCTCCAATTACATCTTCTAGATTGTCCACGCTAACGATCCATCCTTCTCCTCCGAAAGGAGATTTCAGTAAATAACCAAATATAGCACTTGGGTTAAGTGTCGGGTTCGTAATTTTTCTTACATCTCCACCGCCGGGAGCCCAAGTATCATATACACCTCCAAAATACAAAGCTTTTAGCACTGGAAGAAAAGCACCAACACCTAGCAAGATTAGGTGAATACCCAAAATTGTGGTCATTTTGTTTCTATCTTTCCATACATAGCCAAAGAATGGAAAAGATTCTTCTAAAGTTTCGGGTCCTATGAGTGCATGATAAATACCACCAAAACCTAAAACCGCAGAAGAAATTAAGTGAAGTACCCCAGATACAAAATATGGAAAAGTGTCCACGATTTCCCCACCAGGACCGACTCCCCATCCTAGAGTAGCTAGATGGGGAAGCAGAATCAATCCTTGTTCATACATAGGTTTTTCCGGTACGAAATGAGCCACTTCGAATAGGTTCATTGCTCCGGCCCAGAATACAATTAATCCGGCATGAGCCACATGAGCCCCAAGCAATTTACCCGACAAATTGATAAGTCGGGCATTACCGGCCCACCAAGCGAAACCAGTGGTTTCTTGATCACGACCAGCTAAAGCTATAGTTCCATTAAAGAGCGTTTCCACGGGGTAGGACCTCCTCAGGGAATATAAGGTTTTCATGAGGCTGATCTTGAGCCGCCATCCAAGCACGAATACCTTCGTTCAGGAGAATATTTTTTGTGTAGAAAGTCTCAGATTCAGGATCTTCTGCTGCACGGATCTCCTGGGAAACAAAATCATAGGCACGTAAGTTTAGAGCTAGACCAACTACTCCAATGGCACTCATCCATAAACCGGTCACTGGCACAAATAACATGAAGAAATGTAACCAACGTTTATTGGAAAAAGCAACCCCAAAAATCTGGGACCAGAAGCGGTTAGCAGTGACCATGGAATAAGTCTCTTCGGCTTGAGTCGGGTTAAAAGCACGGAACGTATTTGCACCATCACCATCTTCAAATAAAGTATTTTCCACGGTAGCACCATGAATAGCGCATAGAAGAGCAGCACCCAATACTCCGGCAACTCCCATCATATGAAATGGATTCAAGGTCCAATTATGAAAACCTTGAAAGAAGAGGATAAAACGGAAAATAGCTGCTACACCAAAACTAGGTGCGAAAAACCAACCGGACTGTCCCAATGGATAGATCAAAAATACAGAAACAAAGACAGCAATTGGAGCAGAGAATGCAATTGCATTATAAGGTCGCAATTGTACAGATCGAGCAAGTTCAAATTGACGTAACATGAAACCTATTAGACCGAAAGCACCGTGAAGAGCAACGAAGGTCCATAGACCACCTAATTGACACCAACGAGTCAAATCTCCTTGTGCTTCGGGACCCCATAATAGCAGCAAAGAATGTGCTAAACTATTAGCAGGAGTAGAAACTGCGGCAGTTAGGAAATTACAACCTTCCAGATAGGAACTGGCCAATCCGTGAGTATACCATGAAGTCACAAAGGTTGTACCCGTGAACCATCCACCTAAGGCAAAATAGGCACAAGGAAAGAGCAATAGACCGGACCAACCCACAAAAACGAAACGGTCTCTGCGTAGCCAGTCATCCACAGTATCAAATAAAGTGTTTTCTTCTTTAGAAGACTTTCCAAGGGCTATAGTCATAGCGATCCTCCTATTTCACTATTTCGACCATTTCCGAGCACCCTATATGATCAAAAGGTATACGATGAATTGGGGACAATTTTTCATCCATCATCCTTTCAAAAAAAAAAAATAGGGTTCCGAATCGCTCGATCCCGAGTTTTCAGAGTTCCTATCTGATCCTCGAATCACCTATTGAATAACATCGATGGAACAATTTAAGGGGAGGGAAGTGCGCTTTCTGCCTTCCATTGACCAGATTCTATTCACAATATATATTCCATTCAATATTTTTTATTCATTCTCGTCTTG